AAAATTATGAAATAATACATTACATATCAAATACATTACTATATATTTTTATCCCCCCCTATTTTTTTTAGTTATTTCTCTTTTTTTTTTCGACGTAATTTCTATTAAATTACTAGAAAAAAAAAAAAGAGAAATAACGTCAAAAAATTAGGGGGGGGGGAAATAAATGATTTAAAATCCCATTTCGGGTTATTATGATTCGAACATAACAAATCCTCAACCCAAATGAGGCGCCTAACCAACCTGGCTCTAACCCGTTTAGAATGTACAGTGTACTTTAGTAAAGTATAACACAGTTATACTATTTATATAGATATAATATAATGTACTTATATTGTATAACAGATAATCTATTTATAAAAATACAAGATGATATGCTTATATTGTATAACAGATAATTTATTTATAAAAATACAAGATAATATACTCATACTTAATGACAGATAATCTATTTATAAAACAGAGAATCTATCAAAATATAACAGAGAATATCCGATTCGAACGGATGTGATTTTTCAACCAAATAAGTTTCAAGCTTATCACTTTAAGCCACTCAGTCAATTCTCTTTTTTAGTTTGTATTGTTCTATGAACTAAAAGATAAAATAAATTATTCATTCTTATAGTACAGGTATGCACAATTCTATCTTAATTAATAAATGAAATATGTTACATATACTTAAAGTACAAGTGCGTACAAGACTCGAACTTGTAAGAACATGTCCGTAGCATGTCGTTATACCAATTTAACTAACGCACCTTACTGATTCCTCAACGAATTGAACGTCGATCACATCCTTATCAAGAATGCGCTTTACCTATTAAGCTAAGGAACCTTTATTACACATATAATATTTGAAAATTTAAAACAATTAAACCCCGGCGTCTTTTTTGCTTACTTTTTTTTAATATGTCATGATATGTAAAAAAAAAAGAAATATGGAATATTTCTTTTTTTTTAAGCGCTTAGATTATTAAATTAAAAATATTAAAACTTATATATCTTTTCATTATATTATAGCAAGAGCATCCAGACTTGAACTGGAAATTTGAAGTTTGAAGCTTCCTATTTTACCAATTAAACTATACTCTTTTTAAAATTATTAATAACACCTTATATAAAATTGAACAATACTTTTTAATAAAATGATGTTTAAAATTAAACTAATGTTGATAACCCCATTTTTGAAATGAATTAGACTCTTTATTGATTTTTTTATTAATCTAAGCGCTTAAAAAAAAAGAAATATTCCATATTTCTTTTTTTTTTACCAAGTCTTGTTTGCTTACTTTTTTTTAATATATCATGATATATTAAAAAAAAGTTAGAAGACGCCGGGGTTTAAAAGATTAGTTATTGTTTTCAATATAATTACCTGTGGAAGACTTAATTTTATAAATATACTACATAAATACACTAAATTCAAAATAATGAAATTATTGTTATTATGTATAACTTATACTATCTGTATAGATGTGTAAATATTCTATGTCTAGATGCGTAAAAACTTTATCCCTTTAGATGTGTAAAACTTTATCCCTTTAGATGTGTAAAAACTTTATCCGTTTAGATGTGTAAAACTTTATCCCTTTAGATGTGTAAAACTTTATCCCTTTAGATGTGTATAAATATTATATCTATATTCGGAAAAGAGTGGATTTGAACCACCAGGTGTTAAACACAATATTTAGCAAATATCTCGCCTTACCTATAGCAACTTTTCCTTTTACCTGCAAGATCATAAAATTTTAATTATAAAAACTTTGACTAGAATTGGGGTTAAATATGGAATAGAAGTTAAACCTATAATGGATGTTGAACATATAAAAGTTAAGTGTAGAATGGATGTTAATAAAGAATTTAACTTAAATACAAACTAGCCCCCTAAAAAAAAATGTTTACATCCTTTCCATGCGGGGTAGGATGTAAAATTTTTTTAACCCCTACGGGGGCCTGGGCGGGGACTTGTCCACGCCTTGGGGCAAGGCTCGGACCCCCCCCTTTGCAGGGGGGGGGGAGGGGAAATATATAATTATAAAATTCATTATAGAGTACGAGTCAGACCGGGCTTGAACCGATATCTACTTTCGTGACAAGAAAGTCCTCTACCATTAAGTTACTGACCCAATACGGCCAACCGAACTCGAATCGGTACAAATCGTTTGGAAGACGAATGGACTAACCAATTATCCTATGGCCGCTTTTTTTGTTTTAATAAAATCCCCTCCCCCCCCCGCAAGCCTGCGGGGGGGGGAGGCGAATTCTTTCTATTTATTAATATTGTTTAATGCATATTCCTATATAAACTGCTCTAACTTTTTAATCTTTTTTCCTCAGCGCTTAAAAAAAAAGAAATATTCCATATTTCTTTTTTTTACTCAGTCTTCGAGACTTTGTCTCTTACTTTTTTTTCATAATCTGCAGTAACATCTATACCTCCTAGCTTTACTACTAAATAGATTCCTTTAATTGGTTGTTTAGAAAGATAGTAATTAAAGTGAGTAGGAGAAATACCCATATAGTTTGAAGCTTTTACGATAGAAGAAACAGCAATAGGAACAATAGCAATAAACCTAAACCTAATAATATTATATGCCTTATATTGAAACTTGGTCGGTAGTTAATAAACCTTACTTTTGAATTGTTTACTATATTTAATCTTACCATGTAGTTAGTAAGGATTTGCACCCTACAACCTAATAACTTTAACTGGATTAGGCATTAAACCTTCATCTAACTATTTATTATAAGCTTTAATAGATTAACTTTCTCTAATTAGAAATATGATATTGCTTAAATAGATGGTATTACTTAAATAAATGAATGGTCTACCATTAACCTATAGCCGTATATATTTTTTAAGATCTAAGGGACTTGAACCCTTATGAGAATGATTAAAAGTCATACGCTTTACCATTAAGCTAAGATCTCTATAAACATATTTACTTACCATTAATAAGTAATAAGAAATAAGTGATTCGAACACTTAACCTGCCGCGTGTAAAACGGATGCTCTACCAATTGAGCTAATTTCTTTTTTTTTTATTGTTTAAAAAGTTTCTTTTTTTTTCCAGTTATTTTTTTTTTACATATACCTTTATATATGTAAAAAAAAATTACAGCCCCAGTCTTCTTTTCTTCTTACTTTTTGTTTGATATATATATCAAACAAAAAAGTTAAACAAACAGGAAAGACGTAATATTATTTTTAATTTTTTTTTTATTTTACATTAGTTTGTGGCTTTAGAGTAATAACTATTGCCCCAACCATCGCTAGTAATAATATAATGGATGTAATTATTAATCATATAGAATAATTACCATACAGTATATTTCCTATACTTGTTATATGAGAAGTTTCTGCTAAATATCCATCTCATGACACAGATGTAACATTAGTTAATTTTTTTTTAATGCTAAAATGGTATAGTAAATTATTAGTCATTACCATATAAGGTAAAACATTATTAACAAAATAATTAAAGAAACTACCTACTAATATAGCTAAAGGTATACTATTAATACTATCTATTAATAGTTCAGATATTCTAACATTTATTAACATTAATATAAATAAAAATAAGATAGATACCGCTCCAACATACACAAGTAAGTAAGATAAACCTATAAAGTTTAATCCTGTTAGAATTAAATAAGCAGATATACATAAAAATAAACCTATTAAAAATAAAACAGATACTATAGGATTTTTACTAATAATAACTAATATACCTAATAAGATAGCAATAATGTACAGTAAATCTAAATTAACTACATTATAACCACTAAATGTCATTTCATTAACTATATACAACATATAAAATTGTTCTTTACCCTTTTCATAACTATTATATGGCTATTATATAAGTAAAAATATGCCTAGTCTATATTACGATTATATAAGTAAAAAGTATACCTAGTCTATATTACTATTATAATAGCCATTAACAAATAACCATATATATAACTATGAGGTATAAACTGCCCTCTATAATTATTTGTAACATTGTTTGAAATAAATCTATTCCCCCTACTTTTTTTTCATATATTGTAATATATGAAAAAAAAAGTTAAAGCTTGCGGGGGGGGGGAATAAATAATTAAATGTGTTAAGTAATTAAATTCAAAAAGTAAAAGGCTCTTGGAATTCACTTAAACTGCAAAAATAGTAGGCATAAGTCTTCTATAAATAATGCAAGCCTTTAAAATGAATCAAACATTTATCAGAATATTAACAGTATTCCCCTCTACTAATGATCTATAAAAACTATTAAATAATGTAATATATGTATAAAATTAACTATATAAGAATTATATTTATAACACAATATAAACATTTAATTATATTTTAGGAGACAAGAGATTCGAACTCTTAAAAGCGTAATACTATTGAGTTTACAGCTCAACCCTTCTTACCAATAAAGGAACTCTCCTTTTTTAGTGTAATTACTATATTCTCCGGTGAAGTTCAAATATGTATAACTACACGCTAAAACTATCCAAATATCAGCTACTTATATTTAACACATTTAAGTATGAAAAATTTATAAAAATTTTCAGTATAATTACAAATAAAATATTACAATACTAGTCCCCTCTCCGAGGGTCCTTGACCCTGGGGAGCGGGACAAGGCCCTAAATATTTTTTTGTTTTGCTTAAGTCACCAGCAAATGTTGGCAAAAAAAAATAAAATATTAACCGGCGGGACTAGTATTGCAAGTACATATAAATGGCTGTTTATTACCATAGTGTGCCTTCGTTTTTACAAGGACTTTATATCTTTCCGTACAAATAGAGTAGCATACACCCTGCATCCGAAGACTCCTGTAATTTGTTTCTCCATAGTTAATCATATTTATTTCCGGTTATTTTTTTTTTACATATATCAAGATATATGTAAAAAAAAAATTACAGCCCCAGTCTTTCTTGCTTTGCTTACTTTTTTTTTAATATATCATGATATATTAAAAAAAAAGTTAGAAGACGCCAGGGCTAAACTTTAAAGTCTTAGTGTGGAGGTCTGATGCCTTTTAACTTGACGAGGTTTTTCATGTAGCTTTTATCCGAAGAACGACTTGAACGTTCACGACATAACGTCAACAAAGCTTAAATTTGTCCTGTCTACCAATTCCAGCACTCGGATTTTTACTATCCCAAAGGGATCCCCTTAGGGATACCTTTTCAATGGGTATCCCCCAGCCAAGCAGCCCCAGTCTTTCCAGCTTTTTTTTTAATTTATATAAATTAAAAAAAAGCAGGAAAAGAAGACGCGAGGGCTACTTTTGTTTTTTTTTTCTTTTGCTCAAGGTTTGTAGTGGATTTAGGCAAAAGAAAACAAAAAGTTACCATCTTAAAAAAAAAGAAATATGGAATATTTCTTTTTTTTTACCAAGTGTTCTAAGCGCTTAAAAAAAAAGAAATATGGAATATTTCTTTTTTTTTTTACCCAGTCTTGTTTGCTTACTTTTTTTTTTTTCTAGGCCCCCCTCTCTCCAGCTTTTTTTTATTTATATATATTAAAAAAAAAGCTGGAGAGAGGGGGTCCAAACAGTAATTTAATAGAAATTACGTCGAAAAAAAAACAAACGAAATAACTAAAAAAAATAAGGGGATAGAATATTGATAAAATAAAACAATATCGGTAAAAATTATAAACCAAAAAATAACTATGCTAATTCAATTTTTATATAAACCTATCCTTATGTCTGGTTATTTTTTTTGATTCATTTATCATTGAATCAAAAAAAAATTACCGGCCTAAATGCCAGCCCCACCAGCATTCAAAATTCAAAATGCCTACTAGATAACCATATAAACTTTATATGAGCCTGTTTATGGATTTGAACCATATAAATAACTAACAATTTATGCTACTTGCACAGATGTTTATGGATTGAACCATATAAATTGATAATAATTTATGCTCCTTGCACAGACTTTTTTTTGGGTGTATCGTTAATATTCATTTATCCCGGGCTAGTTCCCCAACCCGAACCGTATTTCGACTTAACACCAATTAGAGTCACGCATACGAAGATATTTCTGCCAAAAGATCTAAACCTGTACATTTAGACTAGCAATCCGCAGCCACCAAACTTATTGCACATACTCCTTTCAGCGCCTGACGAGTGGTTAGTACCTATCTGAGATAAAATTCACCGTGATGTGATTACTCACGATTACTAGTAATTCCTTTTTCATGCAGTCGAATTTCAGACTACAATCCATACTTTATCCTATTTTAGGGATTAGCTCCAATTCGCATTATTGCATCCCTTTGTAAAGGCACATGTGGCACGTCTATAGCCCACAATATTAAGGCCATGATGACTTGTCTTAGTCCCTATTATCACATCCAATTGTAAGCGGAGAGCTGCTTTATTGTAATAAATAAAACAAGGGTTTACGTTAATTTAATGGACCTAACCAAATCTCACGACATTAACTGAAGACAGCCATGCAACGCATGTGGTCTAAAAATTCAAAAAAAATATTTTAGGTCATTCAAATTGTGGTAAGGTTATTCGCGGATCATCGAATTAAATAACATACTTCACTACTGGTTTCAGAAACGGTCTAATGATTTCAGTTCCTGCGTTGCCACATTACTCTTGAGGTGGAGTGCTTCCACTTTCATTTATAGTTCCGCCTTAAAGCCAACCTATGGCACTCATCATTGTCTGCCCAGGTTACGGGGGTATCTAATCCTCTTCACTCTCTGAGCCTTCGTCCCTCAACGTCAGTTATAGCACATTGCTGTTTTCCTCTTTTTTTATATAAGATCTATCTTTTATAAGAGAAATTTCTTCTAATTTAGAAATAGCAAGTACATGTACATAGAGGTTTGCCTTCGCCGTTATCAGTCCTATTGGTATTAACAAATTTCATCTTTCCTCCAACAATTCCGACATATTCCTCTCACATATCAAACTCAAGTGTACCAGGTACTTATTTAAGCCATTGCACACCGTCTAGGTACCCTATATACCTGTTAAAGATGAATAACACTCGTCTCCCTTGTCTTACCGCGACTGCTGGCACAAGATTTGGTCGAGACCTATGGATATAAAGTTTTCATAATAAGCTTTATCCAGAACTTTATAAGACCTAGTCAAGCAAGTTAATAAACTTATTATATTAACTCTCATTCCTGCAAGTTGCTGGTTCAGCCGTTAGGCCATTGACCAAAATTCCTCACTGCTGTACTACACGCACTGGGGTTTTTTCAGACCCAGTGTGGTCAATAGACCTCTCAGTCTTGACTACGGACACAAGCTAAATATGCCATTACCATACTTACTACTTATCCGATGGTTATTAATAATCAACTAAGAGCGAAATACTATTTCTTTTAAACACATTTATTCTTAATATTATTAACCTTTATATCTAAACTTTTCAATATAATCGACCACTGGGTGATTAGATCTAGTATTAATAAATAATAATAAATGGTTATTATAAGGGATTTATTTTGCCTTACTCTTAGGTAGCCATAATACCACTTACTCACCTGTACACCACTTCAATATACATAATTTATACAAATTAAATATTGACGTTCGATTAGCATGTGTCAAGCATTTACATAGCGTTCACTCAGAGCCATCATCAAACTCAAATAAAAATAAAAAATGTAAAGTACTATATATTAACTAAATACTACCCCGTTATTTTTTTTTAGTTATTTCGTTTGTTTTTTTTTTTCGACGTAATTTCTATGAAATTACTAGAAAAAAAAAGAGAAATAACGTCAAAAAAAATTAGGGGGATACCCTTTGAAAAGGTATCCCTAAGGGGATCCCTTCGGGGATAGTAAATTAAAATCTATTCGTTCTAACTATCTTTCTTATCTAAGACTCGAACTTAGATTAGGATATTAGGAATATCTTGTTCTACCATTAAACTAATAAGAATTTTTTTTTATAAGATAAACTAGCTATACCATTAAATGAATAGCTATTACTATAGAAATCGTTATTCTTATCTAAGATTCGAACTTAGATTCAGATATTAGAAGTATCTTGTTCTACCATTAAACTAATAAGAATCTTTCTTATTAATTATCTCATAAAAGTATTATAATATGTAAATGTAAAATAGTTTATTTAAAATCCTCTATCTTTTCACCCAGCGCTTAAAAAAAAAAGAAATTATTTCTTTTTTTTTTACCCAGTCTTCTTCTTACTTTTTTTTTGATATATATATCAAAAAAAAAGTTAAGACTGGAAGGTTAATTTTTTTTCTAGTAATTTCATAGAAATTATGTCGAAAATAAAAGGGATAGTAATTTCGAATATTCTAAATTACGTCGAAAAAATAACCGCAAGCTTTAACTTTTTTTTTCATATATCACAATATATGAAAAAAAAAAGTAGGGGAGAGAGAAATAAAATGATAAAAAGGGTTATATATTTTCATAACTATTCACTTGGGTTTTGTTTTGGAGCATACCCATAACATTACTATTAAATTCTATATAGTGCATATAATTTTTGTTTATTATGTTATATAACTATTAAACCATTCATTCGGGTTTTGTTTTAGAGTATACCCATAACATTACTATTAAATTCTATATAGTGCATATAATTTTTGTTTATTATGTTATATAACTATTAAACCATTCATTCGGGTTTTGTTTTAGAGTATACCCATTACATTACTATTAAATTCTATATAATTCCATGGGTGGACTTCCTGAACATGGGCACGCCACCATCACCTACGGGATCACCCTTATTCGTCACATGAGCAAGCACAACCCACCAAGCCACCACAGCATCATAAGACACAGCACAATACCAGCACATTCACCAATCAGCACAATAACAATACCATTATCACGAGAAGCAACATCTGTCACATAATTACAGGCATGAGCGGTAAAAGCAGCAGCATGACCAGCAAGAGCAGCAGCACTGCAACATGGTAATATAATATTTTTAGTTATTACATTTTTTTAGGCCCCCCTCTCTCCAGCTTTTTTTTTAATTTATATAAATAAAAAAAAAGCTGGAGAGAGGGGGGGTCCAAACCGTTATTTTTTTTTTAAGCGCTGGGGGAAAAAGAGATAGCCTTAGGATATAAAAATATAGTACAGCATTTTTACTTTATAGGTAAACTACTAGTTTAATTATAAAGTAATTAATTTATTTTATATCCATGTGTGACTCTCTAAATTTATAAGTTTTTATAAACGGTTTATAATTTAAAAATGTAAACTATCCCTCTTTTTTTTTAGTTATTTCTCTTTTTTTTTCTAGTAATTTCATAGAAATTACGTCGAAAAAAAAAAACAAACGAAATAACGTCAATAAAAGTGTAGTAAAATCAAGTTTTTTAGCAATATATTTTATATGAACAGGATATATACCTACACTTGTTTTTTAGAGAAATGTGACCCCTTGCTCCCCTTCTATTAATCACCTTTATGCAAGCAAAGTTATATTATCTAAAAACAATAAATACAATAACCTTACTATAAAGACATCCGGTATTAGTATGTGATTTGAAAGGTGATTTTTATCTTCAAATGCCAAAGATATCGGTGTATTATACCTAATATATGCATTATTTGCAGGATTAATTGGAACTGCTTTTTCTGTTTTAATAAGATTAGAGCTTTCAGGACCTGGTGTTCAGTATATTGCTGATAATCAATTATATAACAGTATTATTACTGCTCATGCTATAATAATGATTTTCTTTATGGTTATGCCAGCTTTAATAGGTGGATTCGGTAACTTTTTATTACCATTAGGATTAGGAGGACCTGATATGGGATTCCCTAGACTTAATAACATAAGTTACTTATTATTAATACCTAGTATTGTACTATTCCTGTTCGCAGGTGGTATAGAAAATGGAGTAGGTACTGGGTGAACTCTTGAAGGAATTAGGGAGTTATTTTATGGTGACATAAAACAAAGTAAACTCTTCTCGATGCGTGAATATCTTCAAGTAAACTATGTAATAATAGGATTACACGTAATACACTACTCATGTCTAATTTTTATAAAAATATTATTAAATAGTACGTATGTAAGAATGTGTATGTCATGGAGACAATGCGCCTGAATAGTAAATAAACGTCTATTTACTAGTCATCAGAGACTTAACGAAGAGCATCTTAATGACAATTCAAATATGATTTCGCTAAAACAGGGCAAAAACCACCATGCACACATTAAAGATCAATGGGAGCAGTGGTTAGTAGGTTTCACAGATGGGGATGGTAATTTTCATATTTCATATCAAGGAGGTAAATGAGGTTTAAGTTATAAATTAACTCAATCTAGGTATAATTTAAGAGTCTTACACTACATAAAAAAACAACTAGGTGTGGGTTCTATTACCAAAGATGGTACTAAAGGACAATACTTTATAAGGGATAGGAAGATTCTTGAAACCGTTATAATACCTATCTTTGATAAATACCCTCTTTTAACCACTAAATATTTTGACTATGTAAAACTAAAAAAAGCTTTAGTTATATTAAACAACACTAGTCTAAGTAAAGAAGATAAGAATATAAAGCTTTTGGCTATTAAAAACTCTAATGCTAATAGTGATTATATATCTCCAGCTTGAAATAATGCTATTTTACCTTTGACTGATGTAAGCTCTATTAACAATGTAATGAGTAAAAGCTGATTAGTTGGATTTATTGAAGCAGAAGGTAGTTTCTATTTAACAAATAAAGACTCCAATAGAATAGTCCACGGGTTTGGCTTAACTCAAAAACTAGATAAAGTTGTTTTAGATGGAATAGGGATTATGCTTCACATAAGCAACCCTGTTAGGTTCAAAGAGTTACATAATCATTATATATTGGATACGACTAACTCTAGAGCTATTGAAAACATAATACTTTTTTTTAAAGATACTATGAAAGGGGTAAAATCTTTAGAATATAGAATATGGGCTAGATCTTATGTTAAAAATAAAGGTGATTATAATAGATTACTTAATGTAAGAAACATGATAAGGGAATTACGAAAAAATCTGTTAGAAATAAAATAGCTTGTCATATAAGTACAGTCATTAAGATGAAGGTATAGTCCGAACAGTAAAGAGATTTACTGCGTGTAACGATAGTTTTACAGGTTTATTGTTTTATTGTATTAATTTACAGTAAGAAAGTTAAATCCTTAAAATGAGGTTACCAACACAATTGTTACCCTCCATTATCAGGTATACAAAGTCATAGTGGTCCAAGTGTGGACTTAGCTATCTTTGGATTACATCTTTCTGGTATAAGTTCTCTACTAGGAGCTATGAATTTAGGATTAAATGTATTTCTTACATATTTAAGATATTCAACAAGCTTTCAATTAACAGTTAATAAATGTTACTTTAGTAGCAATAAACCAAAATATATGTTTAAAAACAACTCTGAAAAAGATAATAATTATGGTGAGGATAACAATGGAAAAGACAATAACTCTAAAAAAAAGGGTTCTCCTGAAAACAATGATAAACCTAAATTGGATAATCGTTGAAAAGAGATATTGGGTAGAACAGGCCCTAATAAACATGCACATGTAATAGCTGTGGAGCAAATTAATCGCGGTGGAATTGTGACTGCTGAAAAAATTAATGAAATTTTAGCTTACTGTAATATTAAAATTACAGAACAAGAATTAAAATCTTTAATTGATACTGCAAGTTTTACTTTAACTAATTTAGATCAAAAAAGTATAACTAAGGATGTTCTTAAAGATAAACTTGGTTTACCTAATCCCTGCGGGATTCCCCTTAGGGAACCCTGAAGGGATTCCCCGCAGGGGAATAGTAAACAAAGAATTCCTGGTATATATATCTTTACACATACTACTACAGGTAGAAAATATGTAGGTTCATCATCACAGCTGGCTTTTAGATTAAATGGTTATATTAATTTGTCTCATAGAAAGAGTGGTTTATTAATCCCTTTATTACATAAAGAAGGATTGAAAAACTTCTCTTTACAAGTTTTTCCTTTTTACCATAATTACATTAAAGGGTCAGAAATTGCATTAGAACAATATTATTTGTTAGACTCTAGTTTCACATTAAATACCATAAGAGTTGCAAATAATCCTAGCGGGTCAAACTCAAAGAGTTTATATATGTATAACAGAGATATGAGTATATTATATTTTTTTTCAACAAAACAAGTAGATTTTATTAGAAAATTAAATGTTCATCATATTACATTTTCTAAACATTTAAAAAAGGGTACTTTTTATTTAGATAAGTATCTTTTTTCAAGTGAACCGGTGTTAACTGCTAAAGTTAAAGATATGTCTGATTTAGATTTAGCTTTAATGCTGGAAAAGGACAGAGTTAAATACAATAAAAATAAATCTCTTAATAGTTTATCTTCGGCGAAGCCGAAGATTAACATGTGTGGATAATTTAGAAAACATTATTGTGTTACCTAGTCCCCCCTTCCCCCCCCCCCCGCAAACTTGCGGGGGGGGAAGGGAAGTTTAGGTAAATGTGTGGAATATTTACATAACAAAGGTTTATCTGCTTCTCAAGTAACATTAGTTAAACACATTGATTTAGGTAAAGCATATAAAGGATATTTATGTGAATATGTGTAAGAAAATACGTTGTAATGGGATTCATATAAAATTTTTAACTGTATGCTGGGATAGCTCAGTGTTTATAAGTACTTAATAGTAAAAATCTTGTAAGCTATGCTTAATCAGCAGGAAACAAAAGTAATTTTTATTATGATTAGATTCCTCAGAGACTACACGTTAAAGACCGTATATTAATACGCTTAAGATATAGTCCACAAATAGTTACTATTTTAACTATTTTTAGTCATGACAACTACATTTAATATGAGAAGTCCTGGAATAAGATTACATAAACTAATCTTATTTGCATGAGCAGTTGTTATTACAGCTGTTTTATTATTATTATCATTACCTGTCCTAGCCGGTAAACTAATTCTGCCGGCTCTAAATTTGGCCGTATTCTGGGAACCGTTATACGAAAGTATATCGCAATCAGCAGGTAATCTATTAAGTTTGAACTTTTTAGAGAACCTCAGAGGCTATACGCCAAAATATTTTTGCTGTAGTTTGGAACTTTTGACCTTTCCTTTATGCACAGCTGCTAGATGCATTCATACTGATAACAATAGTAAAAATTTAAATAAATCCCTTTTTAGTTCTTATTTAACTGGGCTTATTGAAGGTGATGGTACAATAATAACACCAAAAACTTTAAGAAGCCCTAAAGGTAAGTTAAATTACCCCGCTCTACAAATAGTTTTTCATTTAAAAGATCTACCTTTAGCTCTACTTGTTCAAAAAGAGTTAGGTGTAGGTTCATTATCTAGAAAGAAAGGGGTAGATGCTTATATATTAACCATAAATAGCTATGAAGGTATATTATTAGTTATTTCATTAATAAATGGAAATATGAGAACACCTAAAATACATAGTCTTAATGCATTAATCGATTTTTTAAATAATACTAAAGGAACCAGTATTGAAAAACATCCTGTATCTAAAGAGTCTTTAGATTCCAATCCATGACTGTCAGGGTTTATAGAAGCAGACGCTTCTTTTCAAGTAAGAACTACTCTTTCAGGTAAATATCCGGCTACGCGGCCCCAGTCTTCTTTGCTTAGCAAAAAAGACGCCGGGGCTAAATTAGAATGTAAATTAGAAATATCTCAAAGACGAGAAGATCACAAAGGATATGATAATTTGGATTTCTTAAGTCATATTGCTGAGTTTTTAGAAACAGAAGTAAAAAAAATAAGATCGGATAAACCAAAACCTGAGTATAGAGTTAGAACTACTAACCTTAAAGGTAATATGAATGCTAAAAATTATCTTTTACAATTTCCTCTATTTGGAACTAAACATTTAGATTCATTAGATTGAATGGAAGTAGTAGACATGTTTGGTAGAAAGGAGCATAATACAGATGAAGGAAAGGAAAAAATAGTAAAGATCAAATCAGGTATGAACAATTTCAGAACAAATTTTACTTGAGATCATTTACAAAACTTCTACAACTTAAAAATATAAGATATGGTCCGATCAAGCACGAGAGTGTTTGCGTACCTACACTAAGTTTTAATAACTTTTTAAGCTTAAAGAACAACACTTTAAGCTATGGGATTTCATCCAGTAGGTCAACAAATTTAACGGGAATTACTATGATATTAACAGATAGAAACTTTAACACATCATTTTTCGAGGTAGCAGGTGGTGGAAAAAAGGGATCGCTGCCACCTAATTCTACTATATGCTGGAATCCCGCTAAAGGTTTAGTACGTTATACGTGAAAATCTAAATTCTTGGGTAATCAGCAGGAAACCTATCCCCTGCGGGGATACCTCAGGTATCCCTAAGGGGATCCCTTTTGGGATAGGTATTTAATGCCTTAGTCGGATCCGACCTTTGGGTTGGATCCCTTACTTTTTTTTTATATATAATGATATATTCTAAAAAGTTAGAAACGATAGGATCCTCAGAGACTACATGTAGAAATAGTTTGTGAACATTTATGATTTACCTTTTGCGAGGTTAAACATACAAAGTTTATATTGTTGCTGTAAACTAGTTCGCATACTATAAGATATAGTCCAACAATGCGGGCGACTTTATTGGATTTAAGCAGCCACTATTTTTTACTTTAGGAGGTTCCTTTTTAAAAACTAATCTAAAGGGTAATTATATTAGTATAATAGCCAAAAGATTATATTCGGACTCCGGAGTAAAAGGGATAAATAATAATGATTCTGGGTTAGAGCCTTTGTTAAAAGATATATTGGTAGGTGTTTTATTGGGGGATGGTTGATTGGAGAAACCTAAAGTTAATGCTAGATTTAGATTTGAACAAAGTGATGAAAGAAAAGATTTCTTTTTTCATTTATATAGTTTTTTTGCGGCAAAGCAGCCCCAGTCTTCATCTTCTAATGAAGATGAAGACGCCGGGCTAATTTTTGTCACAGTGCTCCTAAGTTAAGAAATAGACTTGATAAAAGGACTAAGAAAATTTATTTGACTTGACATTTTTCTACTAAATGTGATCCCCTTTTTACAGAAATTTATAATCTGTTTTATGTGGAGAGAAAAAAGGTAGTTCCTGGTAACATAATAGATTTAATAGGTCCAGCTGGGTTAGCACATTAGATTATGTGTGATGGCTGAAGGCACAATAAGGGGGTAACTCTAGCAACAAATGCTTTTTCGATAGCGGAAAATGAATTACTAATTGAAGCATTAAATACTAAGTTTGAGTTAAATTGTCGTTTAATTAAAGACCACAGCTATCCTTCAATCCATATACCATTTACTAGTTTATCTAAATTACAAAGTTTAGTTGTACCGTACATGCATAATTCATTATTATATAAAATATCTCTTTAGAAAAAAAAGTAGTGACTCTATCCATTTCTAATTAAGGTCTAATTTTAGACTTTTTAAAAATAAGCTCGACATATTGTAATAGGGTGATCCTATATTATACCAACATCTTTTCTCTAAACTAGAATTTGAAGAGTATTTGATATTATTAACCTTATTTATTTTTCCAAACTTTAAACTACAAAACCCTAAGATACCGGGTATTAATTTACTATTACAGAGTTCAAGTCCACAGCCAGATTTAACTAGAACTATTGAGCGGAGGGGTATACATGTTGGTTGGCGTACTCATAAAAATTCGATGACTATAAGTGAACAGTTAAATCATATACAGGCGGACCTGGATTATTATTATGATTTGAGACATACAACGGTTTATTATCATCAACCTATAGAGAGTAAGATTTATTCTCTTCAGAGTGAAATGGAGGCAACAAGAAGACAGCTACCTATTCAACCGCAAACACAGCCGCAAACACAGCCGCAAATACAGCCGCAAATACAGCCGCAAACACAGCCGCAAACACAGCCGCAAACACAGCCGCAAACACAGCCGCAAATACAGCCGCAAACACAGCCGCAAACACAGCCGCAAACACAGCCGCAAACACAGAGACCCTCAAATCCGATATCTATTCAATCGTTACTTAATCACGAAAGTGTAGTTCTTTTTATAACTACTAGTCGTTTAACAGTGTCTTCATTTGTTAGAAGTATGATAATGAATTTAAGACCATTCTTCAGTGCAATAATGCCTTTAGTCTTATCTGCTTTAGTTATTATTAGTACACCTTTCATTATAGAGATTTATACTATGTTAATTAATATAGTAAGTGAGCATATTATGTTAACTATTAGTATGTTATTTTCAGTTCTATACTTTTTAATTAGATTATTACTTATGATACGTAGAGCTAAAAACTCTGCTGTTCTATATGATAGATTCTTTAATTTTGCAGCTAATCATTATTCATCTGGAATACTATACTTTTTTATCTTGTTACTAAGTGTAGGATTAGTCTACTGTTGTGTTTGTGATTGCAATTGTGTTTGTGGTTGCACTATTAGTTGTGATGCACCTAGAGCTTGAGGATTATATTTTCAAGATAGTGCTGTATCATTTAATAGTTGTTTTTGTTTTATTGCATTTCATTAGAAATACAATACTCATTTGCCAAATAATAAAATTCCTTCAGAAAACTTTTTAACTTGATTAGTAGGTTTCACTGAAGGAGAAGGTTGTTTTACTTGTTCAATTGGTGAAAAAAGAGGATTTAGTTTCAACTTTAATATTTCTCAAAAGTGAGAAATAAATCTAACAGTATTAGAGCATTTCAGTGTATTATTTAAAAATGGGATTGTTTCTAGACATTAAGAAGAGAATACTTATGAATTTAGATTAGGTGGAATAAACAATTGTAAACATGTCCTCCCTTTTTTGGATAAATATATATTATATACTAAAAAGTCTTTATCCTATAAAGTATGAAAAGATATAATAATCTTGTTAATAAAGATCATTTAGATGAGTCAAAAAGACAAGAAATGTTTTAAAGAGCTAAGATGATGAATAAATCAAATAATACAAATTCAAAATACTAGGGAAAAAAAGTCCAGGTTTAACGTGCAAGTTATGAAACTACAAAGACAGATGTAAATAGAGATAAGATCTGATATAGTGAATATTCTTATATTAATATACCTGGACTTAGTTAATATATATAAGTATTACTTGCAACTCTTAAGTTTAAAGGTTATATTCTTTTATATAAAACTTTAAATGTATTTTATAAATACAAGGAAAAGTAATAAAAATATTAGCGATGCTAGTGCTATACGGTCAATAAGTTCCTCATTTAAAGACCGTCGGTTATTTAAGTGATCGCTACAGACTGGTTCACTGGTGGGTATCTGAAATGATGCTTAATGTACAGTCGGTTTCTTCTATCATAGATGTATGATACACAAGCCCGGAGTTTAGACTACCGGTACCTGAATTTAATAAGAGGCTTTTTAAAAGATAAGTTAAATTTGAAGAAACGGATTCTTTGGACATCCAGAGGTCTACATTTTAATTATACCTGGTTTTGGTATAATTAGTACAACTATTTCAGCGAACTCTAACAAAAGCGTTTTCGGATACCTTGGTATGGTCTACGCTATGTGTTCAATTGGTATTTTAGGGTTTGTAGTTTGAAGTCACCACATGTATACAGTAGGTCTTGATGTAGATACAAGAGCGTATTTCACAGCTGCTACGTTAATTATTGCAGTTCCAACTGGAATTAAAATATTCTCCTGATTAGCAACTTGTTATGGTGGTTCTTTACACTTTATACCATCATTACTATTTGCACTAGGTTTTGTATTTATGTTTACTATAGGAGGGTTGAGTGGAGTAGTTTTAGCGAACGCATCACTTGATATTGCCTTCCACGATACTTACTACGTAGTTGCTCAATTGGGCCTTAATAATCTTTTAGATTGTTTCGCATTTGGCTATATGCTGGAAACCATGTTTCTAGGTTGTTGTCTACTATGTATATTATATTATTATCTTTTTAAAATAGATGCCCATAGAAACCTTAAATTTCTAACTGTATATAGTGAAAATGATAACAAACCTGTGTTTTTAAAAAATACGGACATACAATCAGCAGAAAACTGTAAAGGATTCTCAGAGACTACACGCCAAATATCTGATTTAAAAGGTGAAGACCTTTCAAAAAAAGAGTTTTTTAAATGACTAGCTGGTGTTATAGACGGAGATGGTAACTTTGATATTAGAAAAATTCATTCTAAGTTAGTTTTAAAGACTATTAGAATTAAATTGCATAACAGAGATATCAGAATATTAACTTATATTCAAAATATTTTACATTTAGGTAGAATTAGATCTGATAAGAATAAACCACACTCCCTCTGAATTATAAGTAAAAAAGAGGAAATGTTATTCTTAATTAATAATATTAATGGTTTAATTAGACTTAAAGTAGTAGGATTAAAAAAATCTTGCGATTATTTAGGCATAGATTATAAAGAAGCAAATTACAATATTGAACCAAACGACCCGTATTTAGCAGGGTTAGTTGACACAGATGGTACTGTTGTATATAACTATGCTGGAAATAGAATCGAATGTAACTTAGAATTTGAAAATAACGAGTTTAGTAGTAAACTAAATTTAGACAATGTTATACCGAATTATACACCCGCTGTTCTAGTTAGAAAATCTCATAACTCTATATCATATAAATACCAAAATGTAAAAGGTATGGTATTCTTATACGAATATTTCATGAAAAATAGATTATACTCAGATTTTAAATTCTATAGAATATCAAAAATTAAAAAATTTATTGAAATAAGAGAATTTAAAAATGAACCTAAAGAAAGTTTAGAGTTTAAAATATATTCTGAATTTATATTAGATTGAATTCAATATAAGAATCCTTTATGACAAAGAGTACCTTTTGTAAAAAAAATCAGATAATGATATAGTCCAACATTTAAAAAGTATAGATTCAATTCTATCTAGATTTTTTAAGTTGCATTTCCACTACGTTTTAAGTATGGGTGCTGTATTTGCCTTATTTAGTGGATGATATTTCTGAATTCCTAAAATTTTAGGATTAGATTATAACTTACTTTACTCTAAAGCTCATTTCTGAGTTTTATTCACCGGGGTTAATTTAACTTTTTTCCCTCAACATTTCTTAGGTCTACAAGGTATGCCACGTAGAATTAGTGATTATCCTGATGCTTTTACAGGTTGAAACTTTATTAGTAGTATTGGTTCTATAATCTCTGTAGCTGCTACAGCATTATTCTTACATATTGTATACTTACAACTTGTTAAAGGTAAAGCTATCTTTGGATACCCTTGAGCCGTTCCTCAATTATTTAGTGATTACTTACGTATACTTAAAGATAAATGTGCTCCAGGATTAGAATGAGCATTACATAGCCCACCTAAACCTCACGCATTCACTAGCTTACCATTACAAAGTAGTGGTATACTAAGTACTCTTTTTATAGGAATAAGCTTTTTATTTACTATATCAAACGAATTTATATGTGATGCACCTAGAGCTTGAGGACTTTACTTCCAAGATAGTGCTAGTCCACAAATGGAAGCGCTAGTAGAACTACATGATAACATTATGTACTACTTAGTTGCAATTTTATTTGCTGTAGGTTGAATACAAGGAGCTATTATTAGAAACTTTGATAGTTCTAGATCACCTATAAGTAACAAATATCTTAATCATGGTAAAAGTGTGCCTGCTCAAAAGTGTTCTAAGATTAAATTAAACAGCTTATTAAATTTCAATAAATTTTCTGTACGCAACCCCATTTTTTTTTTTAAAAAAAAAATTGTGCTTGTGCGAACTTATTCTACTTGTATCTCTAAAGATGACAGTTATTCTAGTAATGGCCATATTACTCCTTCTGTAGTCTATGAAGATGCTTATTCTATGAAAAAGGCAATCTTAAAGGAAAACAAAGGTAAAGCTGGGATTTACATGTTAACTAATAAACTCACTGGTGATATTTACGTAGGACAATCTATTGATCTCCGTAAAAGATTCATTAAATATTTTAGCTTGAGCTATATAACTAGTCGGAAAGAGCTTATAATAAGTAGAGCCTTAATTAAATATGGGTATTCCAATTTTTCTGTAACTATTTTAGAGTATTGTATTGAATCTGAATTAGATGTCAAAGAACAATACTACTTTGATAAATTAAATCCTCAGTATAATATTCAAAAAATAGCGGGTGGTAGTTCTAAAGGCTTAAAATTGTCTGAGGAAACTAAATCCAAAATCAGTAAATCCCTAAAAGGGGTATATGCTGGAGAAAAGGCTTATTGGTATGGTCGCTCTATGAGTGAAGAAACTAAAAAACTTATGAGTTTAAAAAAAATAGGTGAACTTAATCATATATACGGAAAATCTCATAGCGAACAATCTAGAGAGCTAATTAGACAAAAAGCTTTAGGTAGAAAAGTTTCTGAAGAAACTAAATTGCTAATGAGCACAAAACGTGGAAATCCTGTAAATATATACGAAAAATGTTCATCTGAAGGATTTGAGTTAATAGGAAGTTTTGTTTCAGCTAGAAGAGCTGGTAAATTCTTAGATATAAGTGGAAGCACTGTTGTAAGATATATGAAATCAGGGGCGATATTTAAAGACAGATATAAATTTTCGTCCAAATAATAAGCAATAAACTTAGAAAAACTATGAGTTTAATTTAACTGAATGCTGGAAGGTTCTAAAGCCTTTGATACTATAATTATATTCCCTGTATACAACGGGAGCCTTAGGGACCTAGAGTATTATAGCGGGTAGGATTCATAATTATAAGTGATAACTCTTCTCCTACGGAGGGCTACGCGCTAGCGCTACGCCCAAATTAGGCGACCCCCTACCATGCAATGTAATGATGGTAGTCGGGAAAGGATGTAACAATGAATAACCAAGCAGGAAACCAAAATAATATTTATTTATATTATGAGTAGGTAATCCCCAGAGACTAAACGTTAAATATCCTGTTGATTAACTGGATAATTATATAGTCCATTTATTTTGACACTAATCGAACTTGTATGAACAATTACTCCTGCTTTAATCTTAGTATTAATCGCTTTCCCTAGTTTCAAACTATTATACTTAATGGATGAAGTTACTGATCCTTCATTATCTGTATTGGCAGAGGGTCACCAATGATACTGAAGTTATGAATATCCAGATTTCCTAAATAGTGATGGAGATTTTGTTGAGTTTGATTCTTACTTAGTTCCTGAGTCTGATTTAGAAGATGGAGCTTTAAGAATGTTAGAAGTAGATAACAGAGTAATTCTTCCTGAAATTACACATACTAGATTTATTCTTACTGCAGCAGATGTTATCCACTCATTCGCCATACCTGCATTAGGAGTAAAGTGTGATGCATATCCAGGTAGATTAAATCAATTTTCTGTTTTAATTAACAGATTAGGAACATTCTATGGTCTGAACAATGGCCAAAACTGTAGTGAACCTACGGTTATAAATCATCAAATTGACGGGAAAGCCCTAAAGGAATCTTAACTAAGTAAGTATGGTAACATAACTTATGGCACAGGTAATGACTCGTGGTACAGTAAAATCAAGATTTATTATTCAATGGGCAATCCGCAGCCAAGTACCAAGTATAAAATATTTGGTATGCAGTTCATCGACTAAACGGTGGTTGGTGTTATTAGTAATAATAACGCTTAAGATATAGTCAGTCCCCTCCTGAAAAGGTGCAGAAAAATATAAGTATTCTTTATATTTTTTGTTAAATAGATATATTCATTTGGTTGATTATATTTAGGGATTTCTACGATAGTTTGCTAAACTATTTTAATGTAAAAATAAATATTTATACAAAAAAGTAAAGCACTTGTCATTATTGTAGTGTTTGCATTATACAATTAGTAGAAGTGTTTTTAATAAGCACTACACATTTGATAAACGTATTGGTTCAATAGCTGTTATATCTCTAACTATCCCTGCGGGATGGTCCCCTAGTTTTTTTTTAGTAATTTCTCCAAGAAATTACGTCAAAAAAAACAAAGGGGGGCCAGACCAAAGGGTCAGTCCCCTTTTGGGGACTAGAAATTATAGTGCAACTAGATCTTTTAATTCAATAAGACCTTTGGCAAATAATCCAGAGTCTTTAGCGTTAGATCATATCAATAGTGAAAAACCAACTAATTCATCCATTATTAATAAAATATTATTAAATCAAAATTTATCCATTACTGACTCTAAATTAGAAGAATTATTAAAAGTTAAAGGTGTTGAATGGGATCTTCCTATATCTACACCGGAAAATAAACAACTTTTAGCTGAGTTAACAGGTAAATCTAAATATAAAGGTTTCTCGGGTGTATATATCTTTATACATAAAAATACAGGCCATAAATACGTAGGTTCATCTAATTTATTAAGACGTAGAATGGATTATTATTTTAAAGGTGATTTCCCTTTAAGTGGTAAATTTTTACCTTTACTTCACAAAGAAGGGCTAAGAGCTTTTAAATTAATAATATTTAAATTAGATTGTACTATATTTAGTTATAAAGACTTTTTAATCTTAGAACAGTATTATTTATTAAATAAAGAGTTTAACTTGAATACATTAAGAGTTGTTAACGCAGGATCTTCAAAAGGTGATCCTGTATATGTTTATGATTTAACTTGTAGTACTCTTTATTATCATGCGAAATCTAAGATTGAACTAAAAAGAGTATTAAAAATACACACTGAAACTAGTAAAAAGTTTGTAGATTCTAAAAAACCATATCTTAATAAATTCTTACTATTAAGCTATTATATACCTACTGCTTTAACAAGCAATATTTCGGTGGATAAATTAGTAGAGATTATGCAAAAAGAAAGACAAGATATATATATATTAGGAACTCGTAGAAGTATATCAGTAGAATTAGAAATTAAAGAAGGAAATGCCTTTGTAAATTCAGATTCTATAGGCCAAACTTTAAATTTCGATTCGTTAACATCTTGTATTGAATACTTAAGAGAATTAGGTTTAACGATTAAAAGAGCCACTCTTACTAAATATATAAAAAATGAAAAAGTGTTTCATAATTTCTTATGTAAATATTCAGATAATATTTTACCGGATTATTTTTCAGAAGTAGGATTAATCATTGATGAATATAAAAAATTAAAAGTAGATGCAGACTTAGATACCTTAAAAGTGAATAGAAAAAATAAACCTATATTAGTGAAAGGAGAAAATTTTGAGAAAGAATTTGAAAGTATTACGGATACAATTAAATACTTTGGTACTTTAAATATCAAGTTAGATAGGAAAGCTTTATATCTTCATTTAAAAGATGGTAAAATATATAAAGACTATTATTTTTCTCGTAAATAACTAGATAATTGTTGTTAAATATATCATATTTTCTTTTACTGGTCTAGTAATAAATATTTATCCATTACATTAAATAAACGTAGAGATAACCCGCAATGTTCAGAAATTTGTGGTATCCTTCATTCTAGTATGCCAATTGTCGTTGAATCAGTTTCACTAGAAAAATTCTTATCTTGATTACAAGAACAATAATGATAACAGAAAAAACTAAGTTATCTACTGTGTGATGTAACAAGTCTTTTCAGTTAACTGCTTCACTTTTACATTCTTCTTCCTCTCTTTCTTTTTCGGATTGTAACAGTAAGCGTCCTTATGGGACTTATCCTCCTTTTCAACTTTTCGAAAGCTATGTGGGAATTACGGGCCGTGATGTATTAAATAAAATACTAGCTAATCAACAAGTTTCCATTAGCCAAGAGGATCTTGATAAGTTAAAGGGTATTCCTGGCGTAAAATTTTACTTACCTCTTAATGACGAAACATTATTTGAGTTTGTAAATTTAGTTGGAAAACAAAGATCTCAAAAAAACGGGGTTTATTTCATTTGAATAGCTAGCAAATTAGCTATTACATAAATTTGGCTTTTAAAAGTTTAAGTCTCAAAATTATTAAGTTTTGAGGGGGATGGTGGAGGGTTAAACAACAAACTATGTTTAATAATATTTGTGCAAGGGTTTTTAGGTTTAAACCAGGAGCACACAGTTCTATGCCTATTGTTGTAGAATCAGTATCCTTAGAGAAAAATATTACATTAAGGTGCTTAAACCTCAGTATAATCTGAAAAGATATGTAGTTACTAGGGATAAGGAGTTTTTTAAAAATAAATTTAAAGTTGAATGGGTAATACCTGTTAAAATTAGAAATTTGCTAGGTAAATGTTTAGATCCTAAAGCTTTACACTATAATTTATGTTATTTTACGTTTTTACCGAATAAACGTATTTTCTATTTTAAGGCTTTGACACCTAAAGGTTTTATTATATGCAAATCATCTGGATGATTTGAAGGTGAAATACAAAGAAGGAGGGATATGATATTTTAACAACAGTTAAGGATTTTACAACTAAAGAGATAGTTGACAATAACCTTAAGAAGATTATCGACCTAAAGATGTTAAAAGAATTTTATCAAGATAAGAGCGCCAGATATGTTAATATTAACTTAAAGAAGAAAGTTGAGGTATTAAAGAAAAAAGCGGAAGAAGAAGCAAAGAAAGAAGGAAAGTAAAGACTCTTGGTGGAACTAAATATAAAGTGGTCTTCGCTAGATACTCGAACAAGTAGATTAGGGTTTGATATCCCAATATGTCTAATGATTCGATTGTTTTCTACACGTTACTATAAAGTAACAGGACGATATTCTTATTAATTGTGTAATTGATAAGGATTGACTCTTAAAAGCGAATACAAAAAAAAATAAGGGGTTTATGGTATATTTGGAAAGTATCTTTCTGAATAACAGGTTTAACCCTGTTGACCCCACTACATAGGTATCTTTATGTATATGTTCACATGTAGTATAAATACCAAATCCCTTTAGTTATAAAAATAATTGAATTAGATGGCAAATTTTCAAGAATTAAGATAGAAGGAAGGCTGACACCCTACCCTTTTAATCCCCAGAGATCTTTTATCCTTTGTAACTAGAGGACAAGTCTTTCGAAATAAGTATGTAATAGATATGAAACTGTTGATTCATTGCACTTGGCTAATTAAATCATATTATAGAGTGGTTATGTCACAAGTATAGCCGAGCATCTTTAAACGATTACAAAAATATTTTCTGGCACACTATTTTTATATATTTTAGAACTAAAACATAATGTTTGAAGTAATCCCATTTGAGGCCCTTGTATTGTAAAGTTAAAAAGGTTTAAATAACCTATTAACGTTGTTGAGGACCAAAACCCTCAAGCTGCAATATCCGAGTAGTAAGACGAGGTTTTAGCGGGTCATGATAAAATAGCGGAGTTACCTATTGTATATTTATTTTTTTTTTTCTTATAGACTCTTTTTAATATAACAATATTTTAAAAGAGTATGAAAGGCTCCATTTTTTTTTTTAATAACAAGTCACTATATATTTTAACAAAAGAAATTTACATAAAATCTCCTGTTCAAGAAACATGAGTGATAGTACTAGGGTTTTAAATACTAAAAGTTTTTTAATTAAGCTTAAAACAACCCCTTACTATGGTAGTTTGGTAATCTTATTAGGTATTTTGGTAATCATTTTAGCTAAATTAGAATGAAATATACCTCAAACTATAGAGGTATTGTTCTTATATTTAGTTTTAATTAGTCTTTTAGTGTTTTCTTATAATAATTTAGAGATCCATAATTATGGATCTGATTTTGGGTTATATCTGGGATACTGTATATCTAGATTAGAAGGGTGTATTGCTAATTCTATGTGTAATGACCTATACTTAGCTACTCTTTTTATAATAGGAATATCAATGATAATGATTAGCTTGGTAGGAAGTGATAAAAATAAGTCCCTAATAGGTAAATTAAATTTTTTGATAAAAAATTTTGAATTTATTTTACCGTTTATGATTTGTATGTTTATCTTTATATTTGTCCTTAATATTTTCTTATTATTATGTGGTATAGGTGTAAGCATTTCTACTGTAAATCTAACATTATTCTGTTACACATTGTTTTGTAAAGTTGTTTTAATAAGAATAGTTATTACCTTAGTAGTATCTGCTTATACTAAAGAATTTAAATTAAATTCTTTTTCTTTAAGTGTATCAAGTGTTATATTTATGTTTATACTAGGTTGGATAAACTGCTATTATGTTATTCCTTTGGTGAAATTTATTCTAGCACTAGGTTTAACTAATGCAACACATATTTTTGACAGAATAAGTTTATTGTTTGAAAATACAGCAAGTAAAAATTCTAATTCAGAAAGTTTAGCTAATGGTACTCAACCTTTAGCTGAAGGTATTTATAATATTATAACCAAGTTTCCTATTATTGGTAGATTGTTATACTCATTTAGGTCTAATAATTTTAATTATAGTATATCAAGTCCTTTTAGATCATCTTATAATGAGGTAATCAAAAATAATATTAACATTTACCCTTTAACTAAAATAAGTAAATTCACTAGAATAGATATAGCTAGAATCGTAGAAAACAAAGTAGAACTTTTTTATTCATATAAAGGTAATATTAGTTCTCTAGAAGTACAATTGAAAAATTACAGTTTATATCTTAGAAATCTTATTTCTAATTTCGTTTCTAACCATTCTAATCTTACATGTAAAATTAACTTAATCTGTGCTGATCAAATAGTTAGCATAAATACTACCTTTAAAAATGGGCATCTTGAAGAATTTAATTTAAACAGAACTAATCTAAATTTTTCTAATAAAGTTGATAAAAATGCCGCTAGTAATGTAAACTTTTTAAATTCTTTATTGAATACACAGTGTTCAAAAGATTTATTTGATATATCTCCGGCTACGCAGCCTCAGCCCCCTGGGCTGATGGCGCCGAGGCTAAAAAAAACACTGTTCAGGACAAATTCTTAACATCAAGAAACCGTTTCTTCCTTTTTCGGACAGATGATACGCCAAAAGGCACAGATCTCCTTACCCTGGTTTTTTACTTCTCCACAAAACTTATACCCTGCCTTTTCCACCACCTTTTGATTTGCTTTATTATCCATCTCAATTTCAGCACACAATCGCTCAGTTGCCTTATGTTTCTCCTGGCTATCGAGGGAGATTTCCTCAACAAGGATGCTTGTATTTTCACGGGGCAGACCCCACCAAACGGGCAAAAATGCCTTCAGGAACTCTGTGGCGTATCCATGACCCCAGTACTCCTTTTTGAACACATAATGGACTCTAGGCCATTGCTTGTCCATTTTAAGGACCAATCCCTCACCGATAAGTTCTCCCTCCCTTTCATCTGAGTTTTTGAGAAAGATTCCGACTCTTGTTTTGTCTTGTAATTGATTGAACCAAAGTCGAGCTGTCTTCGTTTCGGTCATTGCGTCAAGGCCGTAACCACACATAGGTTCAGGTTGCTTCAGGAGGAGGTGATAGGCTTCAAAATCCGACTCAAAGAGTGATCGAAAAAAAAGACGTTCAGAAGAAAACCTGGGGAGGTTTTGGTGAACAGGTTGAGTTGTCAAAACTTCGACAGAAGAAGGGGTTGAGGAAAGAGTAGTAGCCATTGTGGTGTGGATGATGTGGGGAGTGGTGTGGTATGGTAAGTGGAAGGGTGGTTTTTTATTTTTTTTCGACGTAATTTCTATGAAATTACTAGAAAAAAAATTAGAAGTGTGTTGATAAAAGCGGTTGGCGAAAAGATGGTTGGTGGACGGTATGTTTGTAGTATGCGATGCCTTGGTGGGGTGGTGAAAACGAAATAGTCGGGAGAAAAGGGTGGTACTTATACTTTAAAACGCCAAGCACATACCCACTGTGCCAAGCAGGCAACCGTTGTACCAAGCAGGCAACAATGCAGCCAAGTAGACGAATCTTCCAATCATTGAAATGACTAGAAATCATCTGAACAACATAAGATAAAACTGAAACCTCCCATTGGTGGATTACTATGTGACTCACATCCATCGGTTATCCGGGAATACAGACACGTCATCCATTCGGAAAAAAGATAAGCTTGTATGATTTGATTGGTGAGACTTTATCTATCACGCACAGCAATTGGCGATCTAGGAGAACGGACGTCTTAACGTCTTGGCTAAAGATAAGGTCGCAACCTCCAAATGGTGGAAAGTTATGTGACCCCTCCCCCACCATACACTTTCTTCTTGGTGGCCGGCTAATACGGGAGGTGGACATATCACCTTCTTCTTGGTGGCCGGCTAATACGGAAGGTGGACATATCACCTGATAGGATAAAGATAAGCTTGAATGATTCGATAGGTGGAGTGTTATATCTGACTCATTAGATGAAATGTTATATCTGAGTCATTAGATCGGAGATACCGGATTTTGTACCGTAATCAGATAAGTACCCTTTTTACGATTTGTCCTTTCTATGATACGTTTCATCTTCTTTGTAAGGGAAAAATAGGAAATATAGCTTTTGAAGCCGGACTTAGATATAATGCATGTTTTTGGAGATGGTGGATAGGATGATTGGGACCATGTTGTATTTGAAGGTGTTTAAGTTTGTATTAGTTTTTTTAATTATAAACAAAAAGAAGCAAAGCCTATTTGTTTATATTTTTATTAGTTATATATAGTTGCAGAATCTTTTAAGGCAATATTTATTTAAAAGTTGGGTATAGAGTCTAAGAGGCGCTGTAAAATATCCCCGCTATGAAGAGGATATATTTTTTTTTCATTTTTTGATTTTGTGCTATATTTTATTCTAATTTCAACTAGCTCTAGAGAACGCTAATTTGATTAAGTAATAATAGGAGATTTGATTTAGGAGCAATTCTTCGCTATTTATTCTATATGGTCAAATTTTTGCTAGCTCGAGAGAATCTTCGGGTTTTTTTGTATTTAAAACAGTAATTATTGTGATGATGGTCCCTCGCATCCTTGCGCCTTACGAGAACATCTCCAACGCGAGCTTTCTTTTGTGAAGACGCGGAGCAAAAGAAGGGAGCAGGAGGCGCCACAGGATCGATTAAATTTCAGTAAAGCTTTTGTACATATTATTCCACGCAAAATTATCCATCGTAGGTTTGTAGTTACTGGCTTAGTAACTGTTCCGGCTTCGCTTAAAAAAAAAAAATATGCAATATTTCTTTTTTTTTTTTTTTTTACCCAGTCTTCCAGACGATGTCTGGAAGATGTCGGGCTAAGGAAATAAATAAATAGCCAATTATTACTAGAGCTGATTATATATAAGAGAAGGTCCAGTGTTTCCTCCTTCTAGCCGGATATATAAGACTAATGTCACCTCATCATGCTAATCATTAAACTGCGGGTCTGAAGGATTCTGGTAATTTGAGTTTAACTTCTTTAGTCTAATCTTTAAATGAAAGGTTCTGGAAGATAGGTGAATATGTAGGGTGGCTTAACGAAAGGTACAGATATTCCTTCCGGTGAAAAAAGTCAGCAGCGTGTTATAAGGGGATGTCTATCAAGATTCCTTTGTCTTGTTTACCGGTATAGATTTATCTCTGATTGGATCATAACATGATTAAGTAAATTTTTATTGTACCTGCGTACGATCGTGAGGAGCACCACGAAAGGCTATCTGACTCACCGGCATAGACCCGAAGAACTTCTTTAAAATAAAAAAAAATGACAAAATTGAAAATAATGATTACAACGCTAGCTACGCGTATAAACTTAGCTTTTGGTTTTATTTCATGGTTGGCTTTATTCATATGGAATGGTATGATTACTTGTATTAAATATCTTGTTTATGATAGAAGACATTATGGGATGAGATCTGATGGATCAAAATATGAAGGAGGAATAAAGATCGATAGACTTAGATCTAAGATACACACACGAAATTTTTCTTATACTTCAATTAAACAATTGTTAATCAACTCTAATTATGAAAATATTGTTTTTGATAATGGTAAATCAACATTAATGTTAGAAGCATTAGATAGTGTTGAAGAGATTAATGATAGTTATGGAGATTTTGTTGAGGATGATGGAGCTTTCTTCAATAAACTAAGTAAAGTGTTGAGTAAATTAGATAGTGGGAAATATAAATTTGATTTTTATTTTTATATTGAATCTTATTCATTAACTAATGTTTTTAAATTCGATTCTAATAACAAATATTTACTTAAAGAGGAAAATGGAAAAACTGGTTATTTAAAATATATATCCTTTCGAATTAAGTTAGATAGTAATAGAGAGAGGAAGTTATTGTTTATAGCATCTGAACTATCTGAAGCTATTTGTTGAGATAATAAATGGGCAAGTTTTAATCTTAGGTTAGATAAAGAAACAATATTGGTTGTAAATAAAATAAACGACACACAAGCTTCTAATGATTCTGGTATAAAAAAAACAAACGAAATAACTACAAAAAAATAAGGGCTAGAATAAGTAAATTGAAGATTTGGCTGGGGATGGTTTTTTTTAGAATAAGAGTTAGGGAGAAAAAAAGGTAAGTTTAATGCAAGTGGGTATTAAAATCCCCTCCCCCCCGCAAGCCTGCGGGGGGGAGGCGGTTAACAAGTATAGAACTTAATAATAATGCATTAGGCATATCTCTATATACTTATACATTAAAACAATAACAGGAAATTTATAAAATATTTAACGGTTTATAATAAATCGTAAGATAGTAATAAAACCAGTACAACTGTTAACATAATTTACTAAATGAAAATAAGATTAAAGCAAAAAAAATAAATAAATGAGATTATTTAAAAGTCATCCGATTTTAAGATTAGCGAATTCATACTTAGTAGATTCACCACAACCTATAAACTTAAGTTACATGTGAAATTTTGGTTCTTTATTAGCCTTTTGTTTAATTATACAAATTGTTACAGGTGTAACTTTAGCAATGCATTACAACCCTAGTGTAGCTGAAGCATTTAATAGTGTTGAGCATATTATGCGTGATGTAAATAACGGGTGATTAATACGTTATTTACACAGTAACACTGCTTCAGCATTTTTCTTCATAGTTTACTTACACATAGGTAGAGGTATGTACTATGGATCTTATAGAGCACCTAGAACTCTAGTATGAACTATTGGTACTGTTATCTTTATCTTAATGATGGCTACAGCTTTCTTGGGATACGTCCTTCCGTATGGGCAAATGTCATTATGAGCTGCTACAGTTAAAAAGGCGAAGTAATAGCTGTAGTAAAATACCACTAATTGCTGGAAACTCTTAAAAGACAATCAGCAGGAACCTATATTAAATATAGCGCAGCTGTATATAACGAATTCAACTTTTGGTTCTTCAGAGACTATACGTGGTACATTTTTTTAATAAAAGTAAAAGCATTTAAATAAGTTTTATAAAAGTAATTATATTGTTAAAAAGATGAAGATATAGTCCGATCCGTTAACGAGAGTTAGCGATAGGAGAGTCGCGCCTCCGCCTTTAGATAAATTTATCAGTATCTTCCAATTTTTTTTTTAATAGATGCTGGGTTGCAAATCAAAGGTTTAAAGTATTACTAACCTTATGAGTGCTATTCCTTGAGTAGGACAAGATATTGTTGAGTTAAAAAAAATAACAGAAATTTATTCAGAAGCAATTATTTTAAGTAGTTTACCTGTAATAGGTACTGTACACAAAAATGCTTTAAAGAAGGGAAAAAATAATTCTAGACTAGAAAACCAAGAATACATTAATATTCCTTCATCTTTCTTGGCTTTTTTTGCCGGACTAGTTGATGGAGATGGGTATATACAAATAACCAAAACAACTAAAGGATTTATAACTATGAAACTTGTTATATCATTACACTTAGAAGATCTTTCTACTCTGGAATACATAAATTCAGTACTAAAAGTAGGAAAATTAAATATTTATCGTGATAATAGAAGTCCTACTTGTAAGTTAGTTATTAATAGAACAGATTTACAAGAGATTGTGTTTCCATTGTTTTTATATAACAATATATTCTTTTTAACTGAAACTAGAGCATATCAGTTTAATTTAGCTATGCATATTTTAAAGAATGATTTAAGAACTTTTGACAAAATTCCTAAAGATATTCCTGCTTCTTTTGAATTACCAAAAACACCCTTGGATTATACAAAACTACTTTTCTTTAGAAATTGAATCGTGGGATTTGCAATGTCCGAAGGTTCATTTTTCGTGAAAGCAAATAATGACGGTTGTTTTCAGTTAAAACAGAGAATACATATTAATTTATTTGAAGCTTTTAAACTAGTGTTTGATACAAATAGAAAAATAGAAACAGAAAAAGGACTTTATAACCAATTTGGTGTTAGTTCTAAGTCTGATGTACAAAAAGTTATAAATTTCTTTTCATTCTCTGGTCTACATCCTTTAGTTGGATTGAAAGGTATTCAATATATAAAATGGTTAAATTCTTTACGTGCAAGTACACGTTATAATAGTCTTAATTTTCCTGAGGCAGTATTCTAGTATATTGGTTTATACGTTTAATTGTCTCTTTTCAAAAAAAAAATAAATTTTGTTATAAATGGGCTCCTTGAAGCAGTAATGTTTCATTGGCAAATGGGGAAAAATGCAAGAACATATAATAAACATCCTCCTATTTATTATACGATTTGCAGCGGAGCTTGATTCGGTATTTTACAATGAATGAATCAAGAACGTTCAACGACTAATGAGTGAGTTATACCAACAATAAGCTCGACACGAGAACCCCAGGACCAAATAAAATATTTGGTCTAAGACATAGTCTAAACATGAGTTAAAACTTATGAGAATGGAGATTAAAAATCCATTATAAATCAATCGTCATTTGAGGAGGTTTAAACACAGTTGAACCATATTGCGGTGACGTAATATTAAAAATTTTGCTTAATGCTGGAAAATCCCCTAATTTAGGACTTGCATACGATTTATTCTTTATATTTATAATTATTTACGTGAAAATTGCAATTACACGGGGACAATCAGCCGGGGTGAGAAGTTTACATACTTCAGAAGCCTCTCAGAGACTACATGCAGAAGATCTCGGTACTAAAAATCTTAAATCTTTATTCTATTCTAATATTATCGTACCTTATTCTAACCAAAATGGTGAACAAGTAAGTAAATCACCTATGTCTTTATCATCAATATCTCCTTATTACGTTACAGGTCTTTCTGACGCTGAATCTTCTTTCCACGTTTCTATAATAAAGAGTCAAATATATAAAATAGGATTCAAAGTAATAGCTGTATATACTATTCAATTGCATATAAAGGATATAGAGCTATTAAATAAATTAAAATCTTTTTTTGGTATAGGATCTATAACTATAAAGAAAGATAAGCAAGGAAATCCATTATCGGCTGTATATTCTGTACAATCTTTAAAAGATCTTAGTAACGTAATTGTTCCTCATTTTGATAAATATCCTTTATTGTCAAAAAAAAGAGCAGATTACTTATTATTTAAAAATATAGTTAATTTAATGGTTGGTGGTTTTCATTTATCAGAGGAAGGTTTAAAAAAAATTATTAGTATAAAAGCTTCTATGAATAAAGGTATAAGTTCAGAACTGCAACAAGAATATCCTAATCTTATACCTGTTAAAAGACCAGATATTGATATGGACGATTTCCCTGTTAATATAGAATGATTAGTTGGCTTTGTTGAAGGTGAAGGTTCTTTTTTTTGTTTAATTAGAAAAAACTCTACTCATTTAATAGGATATCAAGTTACTCTTACCTTTTCTTTAAATCAACATATTAGGGATTTAGACCTAATGATAAAAATTCAAAAATTTTTAGGGTTTGGAATAGTAAGAAGTGAACGTTCGGATACTATTGTTACGCTTACTGTTACTAAACGAAAAGATCTAGATATTTTGATTTCTTTATTTAAAAGTAGTAATTTTTTAGGTTCTAAAGATCTAGATTTTAAAGACTTTATCATAATTCAACTATTACTTAATAATAATCAACACAAAACAGAGGAAGGTTTACAACAAATAAGAACGATTAAGGGGAATATGAATCTTAGAAGAATACATGAATAATTTACATCAAATAAGAAATAAATTTTTTAAAAACGTGAATGAAAATGATAATAAATTCTTAGTATATGCTTATATAGTAGGTTTATTTGAAGGTGACGGTTTTTTTTCTATTACAAAAAAAGGTAAATATATTACATATGAACTAGGTATAGAACTTTCTATAAAAGACGTTCAATTGATTTATAAAATTAAAAAATTATTGGGTATAGGTGTAGTAAGCTTCAGAACAAGGAAAGAAAGTGAAATGGTATCTTTAAGAATTAGAAATAAAGACCATTTAAAAAAATTTATTATACCTATATTTGACAAATACCCTATGTTTTCTAATAAACAGTATGATTATTTAAGATTTAAAGACGCTCTATTATCAGGTATTATATATTCAGAAGATTTACCTGAATATACTAGAGATAGCAAGCCTATAAATACAATAGAATCCATTACAGGTGCTTCTTATTTTTCTGCTTGATTAGTAGGGTTTATAGAGGCTGAGGGTTGTTTTAGTATTTATAAGTTACACGAAGATAAAGATTACTTAGTGGCTAGTTTCGATGTTTCTCAAAGAGACGGAGAAATTTTATTATCTGCTATTCGTCAGTATTTATCTTTTACTAATGCTATATATATAGACAAAACGAATTGTTCCAAATTAAAAGTTACAGGTGTAAGATCCATAGAAAATGTTATTAAATTTCTACAAAAAGCTCCTGTTAAATTATTGGGTAATAAGAAATTACAATATTTATTATGAATAAAACAATTGCGTAAAATAAATAGATATTCAGAAAAAATAAAAATACCTTCAAACTACTAAAAAGAGATCAAGATATAGTCCGATCAATGAAGAGATTCATTGAGTGTAACGATAGTTTGTTTCAAATGAAGTTACCAACATAAATGCTCTGTTAACAATGCAACATTAAATAGATTCTTCTCATTACATTTCGTTTTACCTTTCGTATTAGCTGCTTTAGCACTAATGCACTTAATCGTTTTACACGATACAGCTGGATCAGGAAATCCTTTAGGTGTATCAGGAAACTATGATAGAATGCCTTTTGCTCCATATTTAATATTTAAAGATCTTATTACAATCTTTGCATTTATATTTGTATTATCTTTATTTGTGTTCTTTATGCCTAATGTATTAGGAGATAGTGAAAACTATGTTGTGGCAAATCCTATGCAAACTCCTGCAGCTATCGTGCCAGAATGATATCTTCTTCCTTTCTATGCTATATTAAGATCAATTCCTAACAAATTATTAGGAGTTATAGCAATGTTCGCAGCTATTCTTATATTACTACTATTACCTATTACAGATGTAAGTAGATCGAGAGGTATGCAATTTAGACCTTTAAGTAAAGCAGCTTTCTTTGCATTTGTTGCTAATTTCTTAATCTTAATGCAAATAGGTGCTAAACACGTAGAGTCTCCATTTATTGAATTTGGACAAATAAGTACCGTTTTATACTTCTCTTACTTTACTTTTGTAATGTATGGTGTTACTGTTGTTGAAAATACTTTTGTGGATTTAAGACACAAAAAATAGTTTCGGGCGTCGTCTTACAAGACGACTGAAACCTGCAAAAATTTTATTTTTTGCTGGAAATACTTAATAGTTAAATAGAAAATAACGGTTATACTACCGTTAACCTGACTACCGTCAACTTGTTATGAAAATGGTAAAATTTGTTATTTATAGTCCCTTATGGTGACCATCCCAAAAGGATAGTTACATTTTTATCCATAATAGTATAACAAATCCCAGTAGATAAATTCTGTTTGGCCTATTTATCTAGTGGAAAATTGCATTAGTAATTACGATTCTTAGAGCAATTACGGGGAGAAGACTAAACAGGTGTTTGTTAAAGCCCCATCAAAACAAAAAATTGAAAACTTATACTAATAATCATTAATTAATAGTAAACGAGTTTATCTTCATGCACAATAATGATATGAATTTATAACTCCATAAAAAGGTATTATGCTATAATAGTACTGTGCCATGTTATAAAATTTAAGAACAAAATTCTTATTAGTTTAATGGCAGAACAAGATATTCCTAATAACCTAATCTTCGGCTAATTTTTTTTCTAGTAATTTCGAATATTCGAAATTACGTCGAAAAAAATAAGCCGAAGATAAGAATGATCAATTTTTAGAGCATACATTTTATATTTGTATGTTTTTATCAAGAATTTATTACCTTACTATACATACGGTGAATATTAAAAGTATAGCTGATACATTATCATTCTATACGAAATAGAGGTATTTATTCTTTTTGTTTTATAAATGTTATTATCATCTTTACTTTTAACTCCTATATTAGGTGTACTTGCAATATTAATTAATAGGGATAATGGAGTTTCATTAAGAAATATAAAATTCATAGCGTTAACTACATCAATCTTAAATTTCTTTATCTCATTAATAATCTTTATTTTATTTGATTTTAGTACAAATCAGTTTCAATTTGTACAAGAATATCATGAAATAAGTTATTTTGATTTTTATCTAGGTGTAGACGGTTTATCTATATATTTCATTCTATTAACTACTATAATTATTCCTATCTCACTAGTATCGAATTGAAAATCAATAACAAAAGATGTAGAATCTTATGTTATTATAATACTGTTATTAGAAACTTTATTATTAGCGGTTTTCTTAGTATTAGATATTTTACTTTTTTACATCTTTTTTGAGTCTATTTTACCACCTTTATTTATATTGATAGGTATATTTGGGTCAGATAACAGAGTAAAGGCTAGTTTTTATTTATTCTTATACACACTGTTGGGATCTTTATTTTTACTATTGTCTATATTAGCAATGTCATCTATTATGAGTACTACCGATTTTGATACTCTTTTTAAAGGAAATTTCATTTATTTAACACAACTTTTCTTATTTTATGGTATTTTTATAGCTTTTGCTGTAAAAACTCCTACAATTTTCCTGAATACATGACTTTTAAAGGCTCACGTTGAATCACCTTTAGGAGGAAGTATAATTTTAGCAGCAATTGTTCTTAAATTAAGTTTATATGGTATACTTAGACTAATTTTACCTGTTTTACCTAAAGCTTATATGGAATATACTTATATAATTTTCCTAATTGGTGTTATTACTATAGTATACGCTAGTCTTAGTACATTAAGAACAATAGATATTAAAGAACTTATTGCATACAGTTCTGTTTCTCATGCTGCAGTTTATCTTCTAGGTGTGTTCAGTAACAGTATACAAGGTATTGAAGGTGCTATTAATTTAGGGTTGGCTCATGGACTAGTTTCACCAGGTCTATTTATATGTGCAGGAGGTGTATTATATGATAGATCTTCTACAAGAGTAATCTCTTTCTACAGAGGAGTTACTCAAGTAATGCCATTATTTGCTATATTATTCTTTATACTATGTCTTGCTAACTGTGGAGCTCCTTTATCTTTAAATTTCATAGGAGAATTTTTATCATTATATGGGGTATTTGAAAGATCATCTTTATTTGGTGTTTTTGCAAGTTCTTCTATAATTTTCTCTGCAGCATACACTATATATATGTATCAAAGAATAGCTTTTGGTGGAGCCTATTCAAGAATGTTTACCTTTAGTATACCGGATTTAACTAAAAGAGAGTTTACAATCTTATTAATATTAGTTATACCTACTGTATTATTTGGTATATATCCTGCACCGATATTAGACGCTATTCATTATTCAGTTTCAACTCTAATTTACGTATTTGATTCAAACGTAATTAGTTGTGACTCATCTAGTGCTTGAGAAGCATACTTCAAAGATAATAGTTACTATTATTATCATTGTTGTTTTGCATTATCTGTTTGAATTTTATTTACGGCTATTACTATTAAATTTATTAGTTACAATAAAAAAAGATTCATCACATTGGGAAAGTTTTTTTATATATAATAATAGCTAATATATCATTATCAGCTATTATTTTAACATTATATACAATAAACTTATTTTATGCTTTATATTGCACAATAGATTATGTTGTAGCTAATGAACTGCTAAGTGATTGCTCAGAAGAATACGATATGTTAACGGATTCTACTGTAATAAATGCTGATCTCACATCAATGAGATCTAATGTGTTTTTATCTTCTGCAGGATCTAATCCCAATATTTCAGCTGGACAAGTACCAGATCCTTCAGCTGGACAAGTACCAAATCCTTCAGCTGGACAAGTACCAGATCCTTCAGTTGGTACAGTTCCTGTTCAACAGCATGTAGAAGGTGCATATCCCTATAAAAATGAAAATGGTGAAATACAACCTGGGATTTTTACTAATCCTCAAGCATGGGAAGGTTTTAAATCTAATAGCTACAACACCTATAATATTAATGATGGAAAAGTTGATTATTGTGATGCACGTGGAGAAAACCATGGTTGAAATCCTAGGAATATATGAAACCATGAGAAAAATTGTGAACCTTGTTACAACTGTAAGAAACTTATAGATCTTAAGTATCATAAATGTGATGCATGCTGTAGGGCTATTTGTGGTAACTGTGATTATATGTTTAACAAACACGCTACCTTTACTTTTACGAATAGCTCAGTAGGTACTTCTGGGTTCCCTAAACTTCGTTAATAGAAGAATTTTTATCATTACATTATCATTCTATGGGTATTTGAAAGATCATCTTTATTTGGTGTTTTTGCAAGTTCTATTATTTTCTCTGCAGCATACACTATATATATATCAAAGAATAGCTTTTGGTGGAGCCGATTCAGGATCTGATAAATAATCTAACAATGGAAACAAATGAAACAATAATTAGTACTCTTCTATAAACAGATCATTTTGTGCTATTCTTATCTTGATTACAAGAACAATAGTAAGATAAAACCTTTCTATCTAACTCTAGATTTTATTAAAATAATTGTTTTGTACAATTAACATGTTATGAAAAGTAATTACTTTACATAATATTATAACATATCCCAGTAGATAAATGGATATTAACTGGAAAATTGCACTGTATATTTATATATACACAGCCATTAGAGGGGGAGAAGATTCATCTATGATTTACCTATGATGGTTAAAGCCCCCACAAAAAATAGAAATAAAAGCAGTATAACTGTTAACATAATTTATTAAAGCCCTTTTACAAAAATTAAACATAAATACCCTTGGCGTTTTTTATTGTTTTGGTTTAATTTCTCTTAAAACCAGACAACGTCTTGAAGACTGAGGTAATATTTTTCTAGGCCCCCCTCTCTCTCAGTTAGGGGTTAAAAAAAAAGAAATATTCCATATTTCTTTTTTTTTTTACCCTTTAGTATTCCCTCGAGGGGTTAAAAAAAGAAATATTCCATATTTCTTTTTTTTTACCGCAAGGGATTAGTAAAAATAAATAGTGTAGTTATGGGTCTTATAAGAACTTAACTAGCCTAGTTAGGAAGTGAAGTAATTTATTTCATATTATAAGTACGTGGGGCCCTCCTCAACTTACAGGGTTTTACTATAACTATTGTAAATTGTTATAAAATAAACGGTTTATACTTAAAAATGATAAACTAGCCCGTCGCATTTTATCCCTAATTTTTTTTCTAGGTAATTTCGAATACTCGAAATTACGTAGAAAAAAAAATAAATGCAAGGGTAAACCCCCTCTTGGGGACTATATATCTTTATAACATTCTTTAATCGCCTTTATAGCTCAATGGTAGAGCGGAATACTGTTAATATTCTGATAAATGTTCGATTCATTTTAAAGGCTTCTCATTTGGCTAAAAATTTTCTCAGAAGAATGTAAGGAAAATAGTTACTACCTAGATGATGTAAAAGGGGAGACTTATTTTGTTTATTATATTCTCTAACGTATCTCTACCGTATATATTTATCATATTCTATGTAATAAATCTATTATATGCTTTAACTTGTACAATAGAACATATTATATATGTTGAATTTGCAACATATAACGATACAGCACAATGTCTTATTCCAATGGGAGCTGATTTTAATCCAATAGCAGCAGATTCTCTTTCAACTAAAGACGATGTATTTTTAAGTTCCAATTATACTAGTTCTAATAATCCTAGTTCAAATACAGGTGGTACAGGCGGGCAGGTGTCAAGACCTAGTATATTTACAAATCCATGTTATATTAGACCACCCGAGCAAGCACCCGTTCCTGTAGAAGGACAAGGAGATAATCCCACTTTATTCACTATAGCTAAACCCGGACAGCCAATTCGTGCCGATAATTGTTATAACACAAAGGATGGTGTAGTTAATCGTTGTGAATACAAAAAAGGAGCTAACCCTAAATTTGTAGCACCGATAAATAAATTTAACAACGGTATTTGTTATAATTGTAAAATTGAGATAACTCAAAAATACCATGGTTGTGACTCATGCGCTAGACATATGTGTGATAAATGCGATAGTCTTTTTAAAAATCATGTTGCAAATACTTTCGCTGATCATATAGCTAATCTTAGGATTCGCCTAAGGGTTAGTGTAATTTACACCGCAACTAAAACAATTGTCTTTTTACAATTAACTTGTTATGAAATATGAGCTGTGTACCATTTATGTTACATTTTAGAAAATAGTATAACAAATCCCAGTAGATAAGTATTTTTATCTACTGGAAAATTGCACTTGGAGATTTATAGTTACACAGCTATTAACGGGGAGATGAATAATATGTTATTAAAGCCCCAATAAAAAAAAAAGTTAACTTACAAAATACAATAGAGTATTTTACATTTATGTATAATAGATGAAATATACGATATTTTAGAACACATACATTAATTTATATTTTTATACAATGAATTTATCACTAATTTTATTTACAATTGGAATTTTGGGTTTTGTTTTAAACAGAAAAAACATTATTTTAATGCTTATTTCAATAGAAATAATGCTATTAGCTATTACATTCTTAGTATTGGTTAGTTCACTTAGCTTCGATGATATATTAGGTCAAACGTATGCTATTTATATTATTGCCATAGCCGGAGCAGAATCTGCGATTGGTTTAGGTATTTTAGTAGCTTTTTATAGATTTATCTCTTTTAAATCAATCCATCTATCCTTTAGTCAAGCTAAATCACCCATTAAAGCTCTTAATATCATTCCAAGTGGAATAAGAAATTATTCTACATATAAACCCCTTAACTCGGTTTGGACCCCCTCTCTCTCTGAGAGAGGGGGGCCTAAAAATTATTTAGATCCATTATTTATAACTGGAATTTTTGATGCTGAAAGTTCCTTTCTAATTGCAATGCTAAAGAATTCTAGATATAAAACTGGATGAAATGTGCAGGCCAGAATTCAACTAAAGATGCATGAAAAAGATAGATCTTTAGTATTGAAAATACAGGAATATTTCGAAGGTATAGGGCTTGTATCCAAACCCAATAATAATTCTACAGTTGAATTTAGGGTTCATTCTATTAAGGATATAACTAATGTAATTATACCGCACTTTGATAATTATCCCTTATTAACTAAAAAATATTCCGATTATATGCTTTTTAAAAATGTTATTAGCTTAATGTTAGAAAAACAGCATACTAACCTAGAGGGAATACAAAAAATAATGAATACAAGGGCATCTATGAATTGAGGTTTATCTGACCAATTAAAAAAGGCTTTTCCTGAAACTATTCCTGTTATAAGAGAAGAAAGAGTAAGTAACTATAATACACTTGTGCATTCTAAACCGTGAATAGCTGGATTTTCAACAGGGGAATCTAATTTTTTTATTGCTATTAATAAATCTAAGACAACAGACAATATATATGCTTCATTACGTTTTTCTATTGCTCAAGATTTAAGAGATGTAGATTTATTAGAGAGTTTTGTAGACTTCTTTAAATGCGGATATGTAGTTAGATATGAAAAGCGTTCAATAGCTGAGTTTGTAGTTACAAGAATGGATGATATAATTAACCATGTAATACCTTTTTTTGAAGAATATAGTATTGCAGGATCAAAGTACTCAAATTATTGTTCTTTTAAAATAGCTTCTTTTATGGTTAAAAACAAAGAACATTTAAAAGAAGATGGTCTGAAAGAAATCTTGTTATTAAAAAACAAAATGGGGATTACTACTAAAAATAATCATGGAGATGATTAGGGGTTTGAGAGAAAATAGGTCAAAAAAGGTAGAGCAAACCTCTATCTAGTCTCATTAAGGCGAAATCTTCAAAATGCGGGGAAATCTTAAAGACAAATCTACCAAATTAATATAGTAATATGATTAATGGAACAGGTAATGACTCGTTGTATGGTAAAAACGGTTTGTATGAAGAAATGAAATAGATAATCCGCAGCTAAACATCCGTATAGAAATATTGGTAAACAGTTCATCGACTAAATGGAGGTTGGTTTATAATTATATAATTATATAATTATTTGCTTAAGGTATAGTCAGGCATAATAGAAAAATTATGGTAATATCCTATCCTTCCTAAGGGAATACAATTCCTATGGAAAAAGGGAGAAAACGAAGAGGAAGTATTAGTATTGAATTTAAATAATGTATCTAGCTATAATTATCTTACCACTATTAGGATCAATAGCTTCTGGTTTTTTTGGTAGAAAAATCGGAGTATCAGGAGCACAAATAATTACATGTACAGCTGTTGTAACTACAACAATATTAGCTGTTTTAGCTTTCTTTGAAGTTGGGTTAAATAATATACCTGTATCCATAGAGGTATTCAGATGAATTGATTCTGAATCATTAAATGTATCCTGAGGATTTCATTTTGATTCACTAACAGTTTCTATGCTTATTCCTGTTTTAATAGTTTCTTCTTTAGTACATATCTATTCTATAGGTTATATGAGTGAGGATCCTCACATTCAAAGGTTCTTTAGCTATTTAAGCTTGTTCACATTTATGATGGTTATATTAGTTACAGCAAATAACTATTTATTAATGTTTGTAGGTTGAGAAGGTGTTGGGGTTTGTTCTTATCTTTTAGTATGTTTTTGATTTACTAGAATAGCAGCAAATCAAAGCTCTCTTTCAGCATTTTTAACAAATAGAGTAGGTGATTGTTTCTTAACTATAGGTATGTTTGCGATATTATGAGCGTTTGGTAATTTAGATTATGCAACTGTATTCTCATTAGCTCCTTACATGAATGAAAATGTTGTTACTATTGTAGGTATATGTTTATTAATTGGAGCTATGGCTAAAAGTTCTCAAGTAGGACTTCACGTTTGACTACCTATGGCGATGGAGGGTCCTACACCCGTTAGTGCATTAATACACGCTGCAACCATGGTTACAGCTGGTGTGTATTTATTAATGCGTTCATCTCCTTTAATAGAATATAGTTCAACAGTGCTAATGTTATGTTTATGATTAGGTGCAATTACAACTGTATTTAGTTCTTTAATAGGTTTATTCCAACAAGATATTAAAAAAGTTATTGCTTATTCTACAATGAGCCAGCTTGGGATGATGGTTATAGCTGTAGGTTTATCTTCTTATAATATAGCTTTATTTCATTTGGTGAATCATGCGTTCTATAAAGCACTTTTATTCTTGGGAGCTGGTGCAGTTATCCATGCTGTAGCTGACAATCAAGATTTTAGAAGATATGGTGGGTTAAGACCATTTTTACCGCTTACTTATTCTGTAATGCTTATAGCTTCTTTAAGCTTAGTTGCATTCCCTTTTATGACAGGTTTCTATTCAAAAGATTTTATACTTGAATCTGCTTATGGTCAATACTATTTCTCTGGTACTGTTGTTTATATAATAGCTACTATAGGAGCAATGTTTACTACATTATACTCTGTAAAAGTGTTATATTTAACATTCTTAACGAATCCTAATGGACCTTTAATAAACTATAAACAAGCACATGAAGGTGATATCTTTATGAGCTTACCTTTAATGATTTTAGCTGTATTCTCAATATTCTTTGGGTTTATAACAAAAGACATGTTTATAGGGTTAGGTTCAGGATTCTTTTCAGATAATGCTTTATTTATACATCCTTCTCATGAAATAATGTTAGATACTGAATTTGGAGTACCAACTCTATTTAAGTTATTACCATTAATATTCACTATTTCATTAAGTGTTATTGCTATAGTGTTGTCTGAATACTTATCTACTATACTAATTTACTTTAAATTATCTAGAGTAGGTTACAACATATTTAGTTTCTTTAATCAACGTTTCTTAATAGAACTATTTTACAACAGATACATTACAGGTATTGTACTAAAACTTGGTGGACAGACTACTAAAGTAATAGATAAAGGATCCGTAGAGTATTTAGGTCCTTATGGGTTAGAGAAAGGACTATTGAATATAAGTAGTAATATTGCTAAATTAAATACTGGTGTTATTACATCTTATGCATTATATATCTTAATAGGGTTAATCCTTTATCTTCTATTTAATTCATATATTAATAGTACTATTATCATATTAGTACTAGTTATATCTTTATCACTAGTATTGTTTCAAAGTAATAATTCTATCAGCTCAAGGACTGTTCATTAACAAAGCTCTGCACAACTAAGGGATCTTCTTTCTCAATTTAACAATTATGTTTTAGGTTTACCTCCCCTTGGGGGTAAACCAGCGGAGCCGGTTTACCTCCTGGCCGAGAATTGAGAGTACAAGCAGAGAATAGTGTTTTTAGGTCAGCTGATATAGTAGCAAATGAAACAAAGGTGATTCAAGATTACAAAAGAAACATAGACCGTTTAGCAGATTCAGAGTCAAGTCAACCGGGTGTTACATAAGCTTCAGCTGATCAAATCGATTCCATTAAAATAGCGGCTGAAGTATTAGCAAAAAAAGGTGGGCAAGATCTAATTGAAAGTATGCAAGCAGTTGTAGAGGGACTTAGTTAACTATTAGATACACATAATAGTAAAATAACGGTTAGATGACCGTTAACTTGTTATGAAGAAGATAAGATTTGTTATATATTTAGTAACATTTTATTATCTATTATAGTATAACAAATCCTAGTATGAATTTACTGGTATATTGCAGTACAAAATTTATACAGAAATTAGGGGGAGAAGAGTAAAATAAACTTTTGCTTATAGCCCCATAAAAAAAAATTACTTAATACACTCTTTATTATAAAATATATAATCTATGCACATTAAATAGATAATTAACATGATTTATTAAAATAGACTTTATATTATACTTTTTAACTAAATGTAATTTTAAGATCATTATTCTAAATTTAAAATGTTATATTTTCCAACGATTATTTCTGTTCTTGAGGTTTTGGCTGTTACTGTGCCTGTTTTACTAACAGTAGCTTTTGTAACTATAGCTGAGAGAAAAACAATGGCTAGCATGCAAAGAAGATTGGGACCTAATGCAGTGGGTTGTTTAAAATGAAATCTTACACATAAAAGAACTTTTCATTCTTCTTGTGATGCTTTGAGTGAATTATACTGTAATAGAAAAGCCCCCGTTATTGAATTTTCGGATGATGTGCTTTTTACTTCTACTTATTTACTTAATCCATCTGTGATTCTATCTTTCTTTAAATCTTTAAAAGGTAAAGGGGGTATTTATATGTTTAGATACAAAAAAGACCCTAAAGTTTTTTATATAGGGAGAACTAAAGACTTTCACAAAAGATTTAAAGATCATTTGAGTTCTAACTTAAAGGATAGATTTCATAAATTTGCTAATTCAATTGGTTGAGATCAATTTGAATTTTCTATTATAGAGATATGTGATCTTAGCATCCAACAAGATAGAGAAGATTTTTACTTGCAAAAATACTTACCTTTATTAAATACTATCTTTAAAAGTAATTTTAGTGAAATACAATCTTATGACTCTTTATATGAGATATTAAGACTTAGACAGTCAAAATTTGATTCAGATAATAAAGATTTATACCTTTATGTTTATGAATATTGTAATAATCAAATTAGTACTAATTATCTACTATTTAGTAGCATAAGTGCGTCATCCAAAGAATATGGTATAGCTAGAGAAACAATAAGTGTTTATTTAAATACTTATGTACCCTACAAAAATCTCTTATTTTTAACTAATAAAATTGAATGTTTTGATTTAGCAGGAAAACTAGTTAGTGATGCTATGCAAGGATTAAAATTAAATCATAATATAGCTAAAAAAATATGGATGTATTTTATAGAATCAAAAGATACTGTTGTTAAAACAGAATTAGAGTCTAAAAGTGCAGTAGCTAAATTATTAGGTGTACAACATTTAGTTATAACTAATCATCTAGATAAACTAATAAAAGGAGGTATTAATGGTCATTATATATTTAATCATGAATTAAATGATTTAGAGTTGGAAAAACTAATTGAATTATCATCGTTAAGAAAAACGAGAAATCGTACAGTATGAGCTTATAATGCTATAACTTTAGAATTAATTACTGATTCATTTAATAGTATTCAAAAAGCAGCTGAATTTTTTAATGTTGATTACAGATCTGTTGTTAGACACTTAGATACTGAATTAGCAACTAAAAAAGGCAATTATTTAGTGTTATTTTTTAATGATAAATTGACTGATTTAAAGAGAAAAGAACTACTAAATAATTTAAAATTAGCAAAAAATGAGACAACTGAAATTTGAGTTTATAAAAAATTAGATGATAAATTCATTCTAATGAATTCCAATGAAACTGGTTTTAGTTCAAAACATTTAGCAGCTAAAGAATTAAAATTAAGTCATAAAACAATTAGTAAATTTTTGAATACTCATAAAGACTATAAAGGTTTGTATTTTTACAGTATTAAATTGTAAGATAAAAAGTAAAGTATAAGAAACTTTATTAGGCCCATCAGTGAAAGAGAACCTTTTGCTATAAACCATCCAATTGACGGGAACACCTTAAAGCTATTTCAACTAAATGTATTAGGTAACTAAATACATGGCCCAGGTAATGACTCGGGGTATAGTAAAATCGAAATAGATGTATGAAAAGAAATAGGCGACCCGCAGCCAAGTACCTATTATCTTAGGTATGCAGTTCATCGACTAAACGGTGGTTGGCATAAAATTTTTTCAATTTTATGCTTAAGATATAGTCAGACCCTGCTTGAGAAAGTACAGGGTATAAATATTTATATTTATACCTGGAAATGGATAGTTACACCTACCCCTCTTTTTTTTTTATTATAGATAAAAAAAATTATGAGGGGTAGGTCTCAGTCGTCTCACGACGCCCGAGACTATTTAGGGAGAAATCCTCAATTCTTTACCTGTTTTATGTATAATAAATGGTTAAATGAGGACATTCGTGATATGGTCTACTTCAAGCATTTGCCGATGCTCTTAAACTTTTATTAAAAGAGTATGTTTCTCCTACACAAGCCAATATAGTATTATTTTTCCTTGGTCCGATTATAACTTTAATCTTTTCATTACTTGGATATGCTGTAGTACCTTATGGTCCTGGTTTAGTGCTACTAGATTATAATCTGGGTATATTATATATGTTGGCTATGTCTTCATTAGCTACATATGGAATTCTGCTGGCTGGATGATCAGCTAATTCTAAATATGCATTCTTGGGGTCTTTAAGAAGTACAGCTCAATTAATTAGTTATGAATTAATTTTAAGTTCTGCTATACTTTTAGTAGTATTATTAGCAGGTAGCTTAGACATAACTGTTATTATAGAAGCTCAAAGAGCTATTTGATATGTAGTACCTTTATTTCCTATATTCATTGTATTTTTCATAGGATCTATAGCAGAAACAAATCGTGCTCCGTTTGATCTAGCAGAGGCTGAATCAGAACTAGTAAGTGGATTTATGACAGAGCATTCAGCTGTTATTTTTGTATTTTTCTTTCTAGCTGAATATGCTAGTATAATTCTTATTTGTATTTTAAATAGTATTTTATTTTTAGGTGGTTATCTGTTTGACTTTAACTATTATCTATATCCTTACTTTTATTTAGTGCAATTTATTGCAGGAGATAGTTATATGTATCTAACAGAAAATGAAACTAATTTTAATGTAATTGACTTTGATAATTACAATTCAGTAATAGGAACAACTATAAGTGGTGTGGTAATAGGTCTTAAAACTTGTATAATGATATTTGTATTTATCTGGGCGAGAGCCTCATTCCCACGTATACGTTACGACCAACTTATGTCCTACTGTTGAACTGTTCTGTTACCAATAGTAATTGCATTTATTATACTAGTCCCATGTATATTATACAGCTTTGAAATAATGCCTGTTAATATACCTTTACTTTAATGTATTTGTATCTACGTATAGCTACTTTTACAACAAAAAGTGCACCACCTCCTGAGGAGGAAAATGAAGATCCAACTACTTTGAGAACTTATACAAATTTTCACGAAGAATCTACAGTAGAACTATTAAACAAGGATTTAAACTCTTTAAGTGGTATATACGCATTTAAGTATAATAATAGTAGCAAAATATATGTAGGTAGTTCTATTAACTTATCTATAAGGACGGTAGAACATCTAAAAAATCGAAACTCTAATATCTATTTGCAAAATGCTTTTAAAAAACATGGCTTAAAAATTTGAATTATTTTAGAAATATTACCTGTAAATATTTCAGAGCTACCTTATAGCTCACAAGCTGAACATTATGCAAATTTGATTGAATTAGAGCAAAAGTATTTAGATCTTTACATAAATAAATATAATATAAATCCAATTGCTGGTAAACCTAGAGCAGGCTCTAAACATACGGAAGCAACTAAAGAGTTAATGAGTAAAATAAGAACGGAAAATCCCTATTTCTTAAATAAAACACACAGTCCTGAATTCATTGAAAAATTCGAATACGTATGACGGGCTCTAATAATCCCATGTTTGGTAGAGTAGTAACCGATAAGAATAAAAATTTGATATCAGAACTTTTCAGCAAAACCGTGTATTTATATGATGCCCATACTTTTAAGTTAATTTCTAAGTTTAGTAGACATGGAGATTTAGTTAAAGAACTAAATATATCTAGTAAAACTCTTATTAAATATAAAGATTCTGGCATGGTACTTAGAGATAAATATTTAATTACGTCAGTTGAAATAGTACCAAATATGAAGAGCTAGAGCTTCTTTCCCTAGAATACGTTATGACCAACTTATGTCTTATTGTTGAACTGTATTATTACCTATACTTATTGCATTTATTATACTAGTCCCATGTATATTATATAGTTTTGAAATAATGCCTTGTAATATACCTTTATTATAAATTAAACAAATATATGTTAATAAATTGATATATTTTTATAAATTTAAATGTGTAATATTTTAAATATAATATAACAAAAAAATTTTGGATGCGTATGATTTATTATAATATAGCTTTTTTATATTTTTTTTAAGTAACTTTTCTGATATTTTTTCTATATATTGTAAGTATAACATTAACATAGATCCTATAATAGAAAAGAAACAAACCCATATGGTTATAAAATTTTATGTAATGGAAATAAATTATATGCCTTGCAACAGATAATAAATATCTGTTGCGTCTATTCTTTTTTTCGGCATAGAAGTAGTAATTTTATACTTTTATATTTATTACTAGCCCTATTATTTTTTTTTAGTTATTTCTCTTTTTTTTTTCTAGTAATTTCATAGAAATTACGTCGAAAAAAAAACGAAATAACGTCAAAAAAAATTAGGGCTTGTCCCTCAGCGCTTAAAAAAAAAGAAATATGGAATATTTCTTTTTTTTACTCAGTCTTCTTTTCTTCTTACTTTTTTGTTTGATATATATATCAAAAAGTAAAAAAAGACGCCGAGGAACTTTTTGTTTTCTTTTGCCTAAATCCACTACAAACCTTTAGCAAAAGAAAACAAAGTTAGCAGGGTAGAAAAAAAAACATGCATATGTTTTCAACCCATAAGGGGACTAGATAAAAATACAACTAATATAGCTGTAAGTATTAAAGATATACACAATACTAAGTAAATCTGTTGTTCTATAAAATGTGAAAAATCTACAGTTAGCATTAATTAATGACTGCTAACTCAACCCTTTAACCCAAAAGTACCATTTCTTGTCTTAGAATTAATAAGGGTATACTGTACATTGGATTTAACGTATCCTCTTAGCATAGTAGATGATTTATTATCAAATGAGGAACGTATGTTTTTTAAGCTACCTGCATATCTATACTTAAATACTGCTCTCATGGCTGTTAAACGTCTTGTTAATCTACCTGATGCTTCAAATCTTACACCACTTACTACTTGTTGTTTAATAGTATTAATAATGTTGTTTTTATTCATTGCTTCAATATTATCATCAAATGTTATAAGTGTATGTAAATCAGGTATTCTTACCATTTGTAATATAGCTTTTCTTAAAACTCTTACTGCTTTATTTTTCCTATCTCTTAATTTTAGAGCTACTGCTGATGAAAAAACGTCACTATTTAAATGTATAGATCTTAATTCAACTAAGTTAATTTCTACCTTTTTGTTATACAATTTTTCAATTAAACTAATTAAACCAAAATTTCTTAAGTTTAGGTTTAAGCTATTAAATTTAGATTTATTAAAATTAAGTAATTTTAATGAATTAAATAATATTTTTTGTAATCTAACTAATTTTTTTAAAAGTCTAATGTTATAAGTAGGTATATTACTTAATTTAAGGTATTTTCTTCTTAAATTTACTAGGAAGTATCTTATTAAGTTGTTATTTGTTTTAAAGAAAGCCATATTTCATTTTCTAAATATGAAAAAGTTATTCTTTAATAAAGAAGGTATTCTGTTTTTATGGTTTGGTACAAATCCTCTTTTTATTTTATTTTTATAAAAATTAACTCATCTAATGGTTTTTAATCTTGTAGGTGTAAAAAATTTTTCTGAACGATCCTCTAAAAAGATTTTTTTTCCACCAACCATCAGATTTTCAGCCAAAAATAATCTAAAGTCTTCTAATCTTGTAGGTGTAAGATATTCCGAAAATATTTTAGATCCATTGGCTATTAGACCTCCATCCAAAAATATTTTATCTCCATCAACTATTAATTTTCTATATTTTACAAGTACAAGAATTTTTAATATATACCACTCAATAGATGATTTTTGTTTATTGTATAAATACAATGTAATAAAAAGTTTAGTGTTAGTATGTTTTAGCTCAGCTCTACTTGCATATATTTTATTTGCTGAATAACGAATCTTGTTATCACGTCTACGTTTAAAAAGAATTTTGATTTTATCTTGTAACATATTACAATAACTTTTAAGTAATTTATTTAAAACAGCATCGTTACTTATTAAAGATTTAAAGTAGGATTTATTGTAAGAGTATACACTACTAAATCATTCTTTACTAGAAGACGTATAAAATATAATGTTATTATATTCATCTCTTTCAGAATTACTTTGTATTTTATCATTTTTTTCTATAATATAGTTAGTATTTAATGATTTATCATTAAAATTATTTTTTTTATTTTTGAATATGTTTAACATAGAGTGTTATTATGAATTATTGGTATAAATTAGGGCAAAGCAATGGAAGTTATAAGTTTAATTAAGAATATTGTACATCCTTAATACATTGCTATTATTTTGTTATATTAATTAGCCTATAAAGTATATTTTAGAATAAGTACATATACTTAAAGAATAATGAGAAATAAGTGATTTGAACACTTAACCTTCTGCTTTTCTTTTTATAACTAAAAAGAAAACCCGAATGCACTCCTAATTGAGTTAATCCCTTTCATTATCTTTTTATTTTTCCTCCCCATACGGGGGGGAAAAAAGGGTTTTAGTATGAATTACTAAGGGTTTTAGTATAAATTACTTAGCCTCTTGTTTAAAAGTAAGAACTCTTCCATCTCTAACAAGAACTCCGCTATCTAAATATGAAGCAATTTGTTGTAATTTAGTAAGACGTACCACTTTGCTACCATGTAATGGATAAGTTAAGAAATGATGAGAAATAACATCTTTTCATATCTTTTTACCACCCACAGTAATTTGGATAGCATCTTTACCATGAGCATTTATTTTAATATTAGTATTAAAATAGTCAGCTATCTCCCTAAGAGGTCTATTATTAACATGTTGACTAATTTGTAAACCCATTGAACCAAAATTAGGTTCCATTATATCTATATGGTTCTTACCATCAGATGTAAAACTTTTTTTGGTATATAAATGGAGTAGTTAAAAACAAGTAATTACTATCTCCATACATACATACATAAAAGCTAAGAAAAAAAATCAAATAACACTATGAACCCCAGTAGTAAATAGAAACGAATAAAAACAGTCAAACTACATCAACGAAATGTCAATATAGAATTCCTGCTTCCAACCCAAGGTGGTGATTATTTGTTAAATGATATGCTAGTACACGTCATAGACCAACAGCTAAAAATGCTGTACCTATCATAACATGTACAATAATTGTTATCGTAAGGGCTCCTTATCCCTTACCTCCCCTTTCTTTTCAAAAGGGTTCAGACTATGTCATCAATCAATAAATGATCGCAGGATTTCGTGGTAGGCTTTTTGTAAATAAAGTACTCACCTACTAGTCGTTGAACCTTCATATATTCCTTTTAATTTTATTAAATATATGCTTGGCTGCATATTGTCCTACATAAACACATATGAATGGTGAAGTAGGAGTTCCATGCAATTTATCCTGTTTTCTGTCAACTCTATTCAATAATGGTATCAAATTTAATCGTGTAATTTTTATGGTGAAGACCTGATAATAAACAATTTTTAATTATTTTACTAGGTATGTTAAGATTTAAGCTACACTCTGATATACTAGTAAAATATTGTATCTTACCATTAGTATTTTCTACTTTTATTTTAAAAAATTTCGACACTAATTTATCAGTACCTCTTAAAAATAAAATTCCCTCTTTTACTTCATAAGGGCTTGGCAACGATAATAGATAATTTAACTTTTGCTCGATTAACGCTTTATTTTGATCATAGTTTGTAAGAAAATCAGGATTTAATCTAAAATTATTCATATTAGATTTAATGAGATGAATTAATTCTTTACCTTCATCTAAAGTATGGTACCCATAATAAGTAATTTTAACTATAATAGATCAATCTTCAAAGTCTAAAGATTTTTTAGTCAACATACCTTTAGAAAAAATAGGTATTATTCTGTTCATTAATATATTAATATTATTAATTTCTAATATAACAGAACCAGCTGACTTTCTATCGGATGTATATAAATTACCATGTTTTAAGTAATTTAAAATACTTTTAAATAATTCTAATTCTTTTATATGATTTTCATATTTTATTTTTGGTTTTAATTTATTTGAACTAAAAGTCGCATCTCCTTCTGTGAATCCTATTAATCAGTACTCATCTATAATCATATTATCTCTAGCTTTAGAGTTTTGATTTATAAGTTTCATATCATGATAGTATTGTAAGATATCTATTCTACCTTTAAGAGTTAAATGGTTTTTATCTATTAATAAATGAACTGCTTTTTTAAAATTCAAATATTGAAAGAATTTAGAACTCTTTAACTCTCTATAATTAAATATAGGTACTATAACATTTATTAGTGATTTTTGATCATTTACAAAATAATTACATTTATCACCTGATCTAGAAATACTTCCACAATTTAATCTCTTTCTAATATATTCTAAAACATATAAATCATTTATATGCAGAGTAATTTGATAAGTTAAATTTAAGTTATTATATTTATTACCTTGTAAACCTTTTAAACTAATATTAAAATTACCCTCAGCGTCGGTAAATCCTACTAATCAATCAATAAAATTCTTATCTAAATGAATGAATTTTTTATTTGATTCTAAAGTAAGAACTGAATTGTTTTTTACACTAAATTGATTATCCAATGACATAAAAGAATTGGGAGGGACTGCTGTTATGAATCCGTGGACAAATTTGTTATCATAAGAGCTCTTTATCTCTTATATCCATTCTTTATCAGAATGGTTCAGACTATGTCTTCATTTATAAAGTATTTAATAATACTATTATAAATGTGGGGTGTTCGTGGTAGAATTATTGTAAATAAAGTACTCATCTACTAGTCGTTGAGGCTTCATGTATCCCTCAAAATAAAGATTATTATTTGTGTAACTCTTTATTTTTAATAAATTTATTAAATACATGCTTCGCCGCACATTGTCCATATTATCTTATTGGCAGCGCCTTATAATAATGATGGAGTTTCATGCTATTTACCCCATTTTCTATTTTAATAAATATATTGATGTATTTAATTTATCTATTTCTATTCATGTTTCTTTTTATTTCTAAAATTTCTTTTAATGTAGCATTATGTTCATCGTACTTATTAATTTCTCCTACGATATTAACTACTTTTTTGAAATCATAAAAATCCAGTAATTTATTTCCTCTTAAAGAGTATTTTTCAAAAAAAGGTACTATTTTATTAGTAATATCATTAAATTTATATACTACATAACTAGATTGAGTAGGTTTAGTTTTCACAGTTTCTACTAAACCACAATTTAAATAAATTACCAAATTTTTTAGTAAATCTATATCACGTATATGTTGTGCAATATAAAAATACGGACTTACTTTATACCCTGAATGGATCTTGGATGTTTTTACATAAAAACAACCTTCACCGTCAACAAACCCTGCTACTCAAAATGGATTAAAATCTTTGGTAGGTAATATTAGGTTTCTTGCCGCAGGTATAATATCGGGAAACATATCTAAGAATGACTTTGATAAACCTTTACTTATAGAGGCTTTGTAAGATAATATTTTGTTTAAACCTTCTTCAGTTTTATGTTCACCATTGTAAAGAATATCTACTACTAAAGAAAACATACGGAAATCTTCTCTTTTTTGTGTTAACAGATTATATTTGTTAAAATGAGGTATTATTACATCTTTTAGTGCTTTAATGGATTGAACCGAATATATTGCGCTAGGATTACCATTTTTAACTCTTTTTATGATAGTACCTACTGTGAAAAAAGCATTTATTTGTTTAAGTAAATCAAAATCTTTTTCATGTAGTTCTATAGTAAAAATGGGTGCTATACGTAAAGATTTAAACCTTTTTTCATCTTTAGCTATTCTAACAGAAAAGCTAGATTCAGCATCACAAAATCCTGTTACTCAATTAGGATTTAAATTACTAGTAGTTTTTATGAGGTTAGAGCTCTTATCTTGAGCTTTAACCGTTGAATAGTTAGATATTTTAATTTTCATTCATATATTTTTTAAAGTAGGAGCTAGAATTAACCCTGTCCCAAAGTAAAAACATGATCCAAAAGCTCCATCTGAAATAGTGAATGATGATACTGAATATTCAACACCTTGTAGTATTGTGAATATAGTTGCTAATATAATAGTATATAATAGACCATATAAAGCTTTACCTCTTTTTCCGTTAATTAAAAAATGATGTGCATATGTAACAGTAAACCCTGAAGCCAGTAAAAGCACTGTATTTATTAACGGTAATTCAAAAGGATCAATAGCTTCTATCCCTAGAGGAGGTCATGTAGCACCTAACTCTACTGCAGGTGAAAGAGCACTCGTTTTAAAAAACTATTTGTTGCTTTGTTTATAGAAAAGAACATGATAAGTTTTTAAATTTTTAATTTTATACAATACTATGTTAATATTTTCTATTTTTATTCATACTTCCTTTTATTTTCTTAATTTGATCTAGGCCCTCTCGAGTTAAGTGTTGTTTATTTTTAATAAGCAAAGCCGCTTTTTTGAAATCCTCATAATTCTTGGATTTTACACCATGTAATTTAAATTTTTCAAAAATGGGTATCACTTTATCAAAAACATCTGTAAATTTTTCAACTATAAATTCACCATAACCTGATTTAGGTATATATCTACCACAATTTAAAGTTGAAATTAAACTTTTTAGGAACTCTTCATCTCTAACATGTTGAGTTAAAATAAATCTCAATCATACAGTTTCCCCTAACTTAGATTCTGGAGATTTTTTTAATGCTATAAAGAAACATCCTTCAGCATCAGTGAAACCAGCTAACCAGTGTAGACTTTTTATATTTCTATCTTTAATATCTGGTCTTAAAATAGGCTCTATATCAGGGAAAGCTAGATTTAAGCTGTCTGACATTCTTTTATTGTTCATAACAGCTTTAATTGACATGATTTTATTTAAACCTTCTACAGTTAAATGTCTTCCTTGTTCCATATCATTTACTACTTGCTTAAAAAGTAGATAGTCAGATTGTTTATTGGTTAATAAAGGGTATTTATCAAAATGATTCATAATAACTTTTAAGTTTTCAAAACCAGATACTCTAAATTGAACAGATTCCGCTCCTAATTTAGATATTGTACCTACACCAAAAAACAATTGAATTTGTTCTAATAAGGCAAGATCCCTTATGTGTACACCAATATGAAAAACAGCTTTTACTCTATAGGCCATTTTATATCTAGGGTTAGAACTAACACCTACATAAAAACATCCTTCCCCGTCAGTAAAACCAGTTACATAATAAGGATTTAAGCCATTAGTGGAAGCATAATTAAAGTTAGAAGACATTGCTTTACTAGTACCCGAGGGGTACTGACCTTTAGGTCTGGCCCTTGAAGGGGACCATTCCCAAAGGGTAGAAGATCAATCTATTTGGGAATTAGAATAAGAAATTTTAGTATAGAATCTTTGTATAGATTCAAAAAGAGTATTAACATATTTTATTCATTGTATAAAAACCCAATTTCTCAGGCACCTAGAGTATACCTTACAGTATTTAAAAAATACTGAGGAACCGTCTACTCGTTGCTCTTTTACAGATATAAGACTATCTGATTTAGATCCGCGATTGCCCATTCCTTGATTTGTATCAAGAATCTCTAATGATGTTACTGTACCCTCAGACATTAATGGGGCCACTTTATAAGTTTCCTTATGAAGATTAGTTATTAGAGCTTTAGGGTTTTCCCGGAATTTGGCTCCTATCCACAAAGTGCTTAGTTTATGGAAAAATGCTCAGAATATAGCTAGGAAAAATAAAGCTTCAGAAACTATAAATAAACCAACACCAAGATTTAACCCTCTTTGTACGGCGAGAGTGTGATTACCCAAATATGTACCCTCTGCTATCACATCTCTTCATCAGAATGACATAGCTAATATTAAAGATGTTAAACTAACGATTAAATTGTATTCTGCATAAGCAAAACCATGAAATGATAAAACTGCAGATGTAGTAAGGCTTAATAAGCTAATGGATGTATATAAAGGTCATGGAGAAGGAGATACTAAATGAAAAGGATGTGCTTGAAAATTACTTCTATTTAAGTTTAACATGGTATTTAATAATAAGTTCATAATACGTCTTTTTTTAAAATCACAACCAAAACATTCCGCATAGCTCTTCTATTATAATTTTTAACGCTAGCTGCTTTTACGATTACCTCTAATTGAGCAAAAACATATAAATTTATGATATATATATATGCTATACTATATTTTTTTATAGTTATTTTGCCCCGCATGCTTTAACTTTTTTTTTTCATATATCACGATATATGAAAAAAAAAGTAGGGGAATAAAAGTTGGTTTTAGAGAAATGTTCTACCAGATTGGACTAATCTCTTTTTATTTTTTACGGCTCCACTTAAAAAAAAAAGAAATATGGAATATTTCTTTTTTTTTTACCCAGTTGTCTAAACGACGCCCTTATTTTTTCGACGTAATTTCTACCTAAATTATTCGAAAAAATTAGGGTATTTCTGTTTAATCTCTACTCCCACTGCGGGGAGGAAAAAGGTCTTTAAACCTAAGTTTGTTTATGAACTCTAGCCGCAATACTTGTTCATTTTTTTTTATTTTTAAACTAAAAAATCCATGAGGTGTGGATATTTTCCCATTACTATTTGAAGAGGTTTGTATGCCATCTATAATTAGTATATTTTTTACCTAATTCAAATATAAACCCTAAAGTCAATAATACAAAAAAAAAATACCATCATAATAACTAAACCATAAATATCATTAGTATAACTACTTACACTGTAAGGGCGGGGGGTTTACAGGTAAGATTTCTAGATCAAATAGAAGAAAAACTACAACAAAGCTAGGTAGGAGTTAATTATATTTACATCTAAAGATTTTTTTAGCTAATTCCTTGGAAGGGTGTCTCTTTAAAAAGTTATTCACTATGATAAAGGGTTATTTATATCTGATTAATCTAATGATTTAGGTTTTCTCCAAAAGTCTGTTCCTTTACGAGAATCATTTTAATAATTTATGCAAAGGACATAAGAATTGAAACTTTTGAATAAAAACTGAGTAAAAGATCCTATTTTGCTTTGTTTGGTTCAAAGGTTATAAAGACTTTTGTACTAGTACCCTGTTCTTTATAAGTATATTGTCTACTCTCTATGTTAAGAGCACCTTTACCTAATTCAAAGACAAAACCTAATGTTAATAACACAAAAAAGATTAACATTATACTTAAACCATAAATATCGTTAGTGTTTGTACTTACAGCGTAAGGATAGACTAAAAGAATTTCAAGGTCGAAAAGTAAGAACAATAATCCAAAGATGAAAAATGAAACACTAAACTGGGTTCTATTTTGCCCTAAAAATGAGTGGAAACCACATTCGAAAACACTATCTTTTTCTTGGTAAGGATTATGAGGTGCTAAGATTAAATTAACAGCTAATAATATAATAGCTAATATAGGTATAAAAATAATGAAAAAAGTTGTACTTGTCATTTATAAATTAAAAAGTATTAATGCTAATACATTAGCTAAACTTAATAATTCTTCAGGTATAAAAATAAATAATGTTATTACTAATGTAATAACTGAAATAGATAAACTTAACGAGGTTGATATAACAATGTTGTTTATTTTAATATTAACTTTTTTAACAATAGAATTTTTTTCAGTTATTAAACCATCTGCATTAAAATCCTTTAGTTCCTCGTTTATAAGGTAATCTGGCCTATCAAAAAAAATTTGTTTTATTATAGCTAAATAATATACAGCACTTATAACACTTGTTAATATAGCAACCAAGCTCATAAAAATATACCCGTTATCGATAGCTGCACTTAAAATCATCTGTTTACCAAAGAACCCTATTAAAGGTGGTATTCCCGCAAAAGAGAATAAAGTTATACCTAAACTTAGGGCTATAACGGGATTTATATAATAATATCCTTTCAACTGATCAATTAGCTGAATAGGAGAGTTATTAACATCACTTAAATTATCATTATTTTCATTAGTATCTTCTTGTTTTCCAATACTCTTTGTAGACTTAGAATTATCTACATAACAATATAGAGAGTAACCTATTGTTAATATTAACATAAATGCATTTAAATTGGAGATGGAATATTGAATTAAATAGAACATAAAGGCTTGTGTTGATTCTACACTATGTATACTTAACCCTAATAATATAAATCCTACGTGTGATATTGTACTAAACGCAAAAAGTCTTTTTATCCTAGACTGTGTTAAACCCACAACAGTTCCTACAACTAAAGATAAAAGAGAACTAAACAATAAGCTTGTAGTTCAAGAAAAATCTAGGTCTAGTATTGGTTTACTAGTATAATGAACTAACTCTAATAAGAAAATAAAGATAGAAATTTTGGCAATGATAGCTACAAAAGTGGTAACAACTGTAGGAATAGCATCATATACGTCAGGACTTCAGAAGTGGAACGGTGCAGCGGAAACTTTAAATAAAAATCCTACAGCTATAAATAATAAACTTATGTGTATATAGTAAGATTTATATCAATAAAGTAATCCCGTAAGGTTGTCTTTACTTACATTAGATATACTAGTTATGATATATAAGCTGTCTAAGTTTGTGGTACCAGAATTTGCATAAAGTAACGCTGTCCCTAATAGTATAAAACAGGATGATAGTCCCCCTAGTAAAAAATACATAAGACCACCCGATGTAGCGGGTTCTGAGTCTCTATAGATAGTTGATAATAAATACAGTCCATAACTTTGTAGTTCTATGGATAGGAATATGGATACTAAATCACTAGTAGAAATTAGAAAAACACTTCCTGTAACAATAAATAAGATAATTAATGAGTATTCTATAATTTTAAACTGTTCTCCCATTTTATTTAAAAGTAAGGTTCCGTAATAGATTATTTTTGTAAATAAAAATCTAGCCGGGCTGCTATATTCTTTTAATCAAACCTTTCTAGGGTAAAATGAAGTTAATAATAAGATAACGCTAGTTATTAAAAAGATAAAAAGGTGGAAAAAATTCGTAGTAGCTGTCGTATGGAATAATCCACCGAATATTCCTACACCTTTTGCCAAAAATAAAAGATATAAATTGTCATATGCAATAAAAGCTGAAATAAGTAAAATAGTAATAGTTGCTCTTGAATAAAGAATAGATTTGTCTCGTCTTGATGTAATAGCATTAGATAACAGTAATAAAATTAATGAATTTAGTAACATATCAGAATAGAGAGATTCGAACTCCCCCATTTACACCCTCTTTTCCGTTAGGAGAGAGGAGATATCGTTTCCTTAAAATTATTCTGGTAAAAGTTAGATGCTAGCCGTAGACTTGTAAGGTTATTTCCATAACACTTTTTTATATAAAGTTAGTATATGGCATGTCTTTTAATGAGTATAATCTATGTATGTTCATGAATCCAGGGATGTGAAGGAGTTGAACCTTATATTTATGATCTGCAATCAAAATGCATAGCCCTATGCAACACACCCCTTTTTTTTTATAGAACTTTTTAAAAGGTCAAAAAGTCTAATTCTTTCCCTTTTAGTTTTTTTAATATATTATAATATATTAAAAAAAAGTTAGCCCCGGCGTCTTCATCTTCTTTAAAAAAAAAAAGAAGATGAAGACTGGGTAAAAAAAAAAGAAATATTTCTTTTTTTTTTTAAGCGCTGGGAACCCTTTAAGGTCCCCCTGCTTTTTTTTTTATTTATATAAATAAAAAAAAAGCTGGGAACCCGCAGTGGTATAAAGGTAATATACCTCTAATGTAATTCTAGTGCATCTTTAATATATGAACAAGATAATACCACAAATACTTGTGATTGTATAAAGGCAATACCTAATTCTAATCCAGAGAATGCAATTATAAAGGCTAATGGTAATAATCCTAGGATAAAGAAAATGATACCAGAACTCATAATATTGTATGTAAATCCACTTAAGATATTTAAAAGCATATGACCTGATAATATGTTGGCTGCTAATCTTAATCCTAAAGATACATTACGTGCAAGATATGAAATGAATTCTATTAGTACCAGTAAAGGTAATAATCCTAAAGGACAACCAGCAGGAACAAATAAAGAAAAGAATTTTAATCCATGCTCTTTGAATCCTAAAACTGTTGCACCTAATACAACAGTAAAACTAAGTGAGAATGTCAAGATAAAATGTGATGTTGAGGCAAAACTATAAGGAACCATTCCTATTAAGTTGTTTATTAAAATGAAAATAAATAATGCATACATAAATGGGAAGTAAGCTTGACCATTTTTATTGTTAATTTGGTTTACAACAATACTATGTATAGTTGCATATAATGTTTCTTGACTTAAAGATCATTTGTTTGGAGTAATTTTTGAGTGGTTAGTTGCTAAAATACTAAAATAGAAAGCTATGAAAGCAGCTATAGTCATATATAACCCTATATTAGTTATAGATAGGTTCATATTTGCTAATAATGGTGTATCTATACTAAATAAGTTTCTTATTTCAAATTGGTCAAGAGGGCTTAATATTGTTTGATATTTAAACATATATAATTATTATGTTTTACTACAAGTATAAAATTAGTTTTTCGAAATTATTAGGATAAAGCTTTTAAATATATTATTAAACAATTAAAAATGTTACTATTTAACAATTAAGTATTAAATATGTACTAGCCATAAACTTAATCCTTATAATATGTAATACAAATATATAATACAGATTTATAAAGTAATAAAGTTAATAAGTAATAAATTACATATCTAATAATACATTACATATCAAATATACTATTATAGTTTTTACCCCGCAAGATTGTGAGGGGGGGGAAATGATTTAATCCTATTTCGGGTTATTAAGATTCAAACATAACAAATCCTCAACCTAAATGAGGCGCCTAATCAACCTGGCTCTAACCCGTTTAGAATATACAATGTACTCTATAAATAAGGTAACTAAAAAAAATGTTTTAATTAAAAATAAAGTTGTACTCAATTTAATGTGTATTACTATTAATAGCTAAATCGTATTATCTGAGCTATATTGTTATAATAATACTATAATATATATCGAAAACTGAGAACAAGTTATTAATTATTATATAAAGTTGTCATAAAGAAAAATAACTTGAAAAATACTTTATAACAACTATATATAAAAATTAACCTTTTACCGATTATGTCTAAATTCATAACACAATTAAACTATGATAACCAAATTTTTTTTTTGGGGGGTGACATATAATATACTTTAAAGGATTGTCTGTACAATATCCTACTGTTTTACGCTCCTGATATGTTATATTTGCTATAATATCTGTTAGAATTAGTAGCATAAGGTTTTTGAATATATCTTTTTATTAAGATAATATAAGATATATTACTTGGATACAAGTAAGCCGGGTCATGTACGTAATATTTAACTAAAACAAAGATTAATTAAGGCTTTTTATTTCATAGTTATAATAAAAAACTAAAAGTTTTTATTATTTTAATTTCTGTGAATTACCCAAGCTTATACCTCACTTTTAAAAAGCTATGTTTAAATCACTGGACTTCCCTACTATTCTCCTAAAATATTTGTAATAAAATTAAGATGAATTACATTTGTATCACAAGTTTAAAAAGTTATTTATGCTTTTGTTTAGAACTAATCTAGTCTAAGTTTATAGCTAGTTAATGCATCTTTACCTAATTCAATTATAAATCCTAAGGTCAATAATACAAAAAATCCTCGGCGTCTAACTTTTAATATATCTTGAATATATAAAAAAAAGTAAGAGACAACGTCTCGAAGACTGAGTAAAAAAAAAGAAATATTGCATATTTCTTTTTTTTTAAGCGCTGAGGATGATTATTATTAAATCTATTCTGAAATTTGTAAACTATACTATAAACATATGAATATAAAAGTTTACCTAGTTTTTCGTTCCTCAAAACTTGTTTTGAGGGACAAAAACAAGTTTTGTTCCCACAAAACTAGATGAGATAGAAAATTATTTAAAATAATCTGTTTACCAAAAAACTCTATTAAATGAGGTATTCCAGCAAAAGATAATAAAGTTCTAAAGTTAAGGTTATTACGGGATTTATATAAAAATATCCTTTCAACTGATCAATTAGCTGAATAGGAGAGTTAATAGTTATCATACTTTTTGTAACTCTTAACTCAAAGGGGAATAAGATTATTGTTAAACTAATAATTAGAAGAATAATAAAAGCTAAAATAAGTATTAAATAACTGATATTTAACATAACAGAGAGTATAATAGTAATAGCTGTCGTATGGAATAATCCACCGAATATTCCTACACCTTTTGCCAAAAATAATAGATATAAATTGTCATATGCAATAAAAGCTGAAATAAGTAAAATAGTAATAGTTGCTCTTGAATAAAGAATAGATTTGTCTCGTCTTTATGTAATAGCATTAGATAACAGTAATAAAATTAATGAATTTAGTAACATATCAGAATAGAGAGATTCGAACTCCCCCATTTACACCCTCCCGTTTTTTCCTTTTTTTTTAACTACGGAATCTACGATTTGACTAATCAAATCCGTAATTCGTAGATTAAAAAAGGGTGAAAGGTAGTAAACAATTTCCTTAAATTATTAAACCAAAAGGCTTTTGATATCCATTTAAACTAAAAATAGTAGTAATAAGGTGTTTTCTATAAAGAATAGAAGCCTTTAAAATGAATCGAACATTTATCAGAATATTAACAGTATTCCGCTCTACCATTGAGCTATAAAGGCTATTAAAGAATGTAATAAAATATCTAGTCCCCAAGAGGGGCTTTACCCTTGCATTTATTTTTTTTTTTTTCTAGTAATTTCGAATATTCGAAATTACGTCGAAAAAAAATTAGCCGAAGATTAGGTTATTAAGAATATATAGTTTGTTGTTTAACCCTCCACCATTCCCTCAAAACTTAATAATTTTGAGACTTAAACTTTTAAAAGCCAAATTTATGTAATAGCTAATTTGCTAGCTATTCAAATGAAATAAACCCAAGGGAGTAAAACAGGAATCTATAACATTATTTTAATAAAATCTATCTAGAGTTATTAGATGGGTTTTATCCTACTATTGTTCTTATAACTAAAGATAAAAGAGAACTAAACAATAAACTTGTAGTTCAAGAAAAATCTAGGTCTAGTATTGGTTTACTAGTATAATGAACTAACTCTAATAAGAAAATAAATATAGAAATTTTGGCTATTATAGCTACAAAAGTTGTAACAACGTCAGGACTTCAAAAATGGAATGGTGCAGCGGAAACTTTAAATAAGAATCCTACAGCTATCTATAGTAAAAAAATAGTTAACGATTCAGCTGTGGATAAACTCAGTCAGAAAGAATATAACGCCTTTCATAATCCAACTGGCCAAGAAAAGCAGTACAACTTATGCTAATTACTTGACCAGGAGTGATTAGTACCTCATTACTACCAAACCCTGTGTACACTGTTCATCCCTGTCTTTGAAGTCTTGTTCAGTTAGAAATATCAAAACCAGGTATCTGTTTGATATAAACAGTATTATAAGCCCCACCAGCTACTCTTCCAGCACCTCTTCAATGTTCTCTAGCATCTGGATCTATATATGAAATATCAAGTCTAGAGGTAAAAATAGCGTAATAGGTTTGTTTTATTCTTTGATTTCCACCCAATCTAATATAATCCTCAAAAAAATCCCTGTTTAAGGATGTATTTGGACTGATATTAAACCAAAAAAGCTCTTTTAAGTTAATACCGCTAGGATCATTAAAATCTACATATGCATGAATAAATTCCTGAGTAACGGAATCTCAAATAGGTATACACGTTAATTTAATAATATGCCTATCTCTTCTATCCCTTATATGGGCTCTTATGGCTGCCATCATAAGAAGAAAAGTAATTGTTACAGCAACAACCCCATGTGAATTAGTTGGTGGAGCTATAGTAACAGGTTCCGTGCTAAGCATAACAGTACTAAGTAAAACCCCTCTTTCCCTATAACAATGTGTTGCAATATAGTATATTGGAATACCTATACCTAAAGTAATAAAAAAGCTTAATAATTCTTCAGGCGTAAAAATAAATAATGGGGACAATCCCCCTAGTAAAAAATACATAAGACCACCCGATGTAGCGGGTTCTGAGTCTCTATAGATAGTTGATAATAAATACAGTCCATAACTTTGTAGTTCTATGGATAGGAATATGGATACTAAATCACTAGTAGAAATTAGAAAAACACTTCCTGTAACAATAAATAAGATAATTAATGAGTATTCTATAATTTTAAACTGTTCTCCCATTTTATTTAAAAGTAAGGTTCCGTAATAGATTATTTTTGTAAATAAAAATCTAGCCGGGCTGCTATATTCTTTTAATCAAACCTTTCTAGGGTAAAATGAAGTTAATAATAAGATAACGCTAGTTATTAAAAAAATAAAAAGGTGGAAAAAATTCGTAGTAGCTGTCGTATGGAATAATCCACCGAATATTCCTACACCTTTTGCCAAAAATAAAAGATATAAATTGTCATATGCAATAAAAGCTGAAATAAGTAAAATAGTAATAGTTGCTCTTGAATAAAGAATAGATTTGTCTCGTCTTTATGTAATAGCATTAGATAACAGTAATAAAATTAATGAATTTAGTAACATATTAGAATAGAGAGATTCGAACTCCCCCATTTACACCCTCCCGTTTTTTCCTTTTTTTTTTAATTACGGAATCTACGATTTGATTAATCAAATCCGTAATTCGTAGATAAAAAAAGGGTGAAAAGTAGTAAACAATTTCCTTAAATTATTCTGGGAATAGTAATAGTATGAGATGTAGCTATTAACTGATTAGCTTTAGCTAAAGGAGATAAAGTTGCACCAATTTTGGCTTTTTTTAAATTAGATAAAGCTTCAGCACTTAATTTACGAGATTTGAATTTGTCTAATGTTTGTTTAGAATGTTTGAAATTTAAACTAGATCCTGCTTTAGCTAATATGTTATATTCAGGTTTAAATCTATCTATATAGTCTTGTTCTACTTTAATAACATTAGATCTATGACAATACTCTAATATCTCCAGACGAAAGTTATTATATCCATAAACCAATAAAGCATTCTAAATTTTACTATTATAGATATATGCTCTTTTAGTTAGCCTCGGCGTCTTCTTTGCTTACTTTTTGTTAATATATCATGATATATTAACAAAAAGTTAGCAAAGAAGACTGAGTAAAAAAAGAAATATTCCATATTTCTTTTTTTTAAGCGGAGTCGGTAATTTATAGATAAATAACTTGACAAACGTGAGCTTAAATTAGCGGAACTTCCCACATAGCTTTACCATTTATTTTATTAATCCATTTATAAATTCCGCATTTTTGTTGATTGTCTTGTAATATTTTTATTTTAGTAATTAATACATCTTCATAGACAATAATACTGCTAGTCCCGGCCCCCTGCAAGGGGGGGGGGGGGCCGGGGGCTAGAATAATAATTATGAAAATTTACTTTAAAACTGGTCTGTAAAATAATCGGACTTTTGAAATGTAATTTATTTAATATGTTTTTAATCTGTTTTTTGCCATGAGCCAGAGGAGAAAGTCGAATTCTCGTTATTAATGCATGAAATTAATGTTCTACCTATTGAACTACTCGGGCTTTTTTTTTTTAAGTTTTTTACTATTAAAACTATAATACTTTATCATTTTATGATAAAAAAGGTTATAGCATATATAACTATAAAAAGAATAAAATCGATAAAAACAATAAAACTTATAAATACAATAAAATCTATAAAAAATAAAAAATCTATAAAGTAAAACTATGTTAAGTGAAATAGTTAGCACATAAAAGGCTATCGTTTTTCAATCTAAAACCGTAATAACATCTATTTAAGCCTAAAGTATAAAGTAAAAAGAGTAGAGTATATTGGTTGGAGAATATTTATTTTTAGTAGATACAACCAACATCCTATCTAAACCACATAGGTATAAGTATATTTATAGTACATGTAATAGGTATACTGTATTAGTCTATAAACGTGTATAAACGTATATAAACTAATATAGCCCATTAAATAACAACCCTATATATAAAAGGTCCCCCCTTACTTTTTTTTTACATATATCATAATATATGTAAAAAAAAAGTAAGGGGGACCAAACAGTATACTGGGAGGATACCCTGACTCGAACAGGGAACTTACTGTGCCACATACAGTTGTTCTGCCAATTGAACTATATCCACCTTTTTTTATGTAGGGGTGATTCGAACACCCATAAGTAAATACCAAAAATTTATGACTTACCATTAGTCTACTACATATTAATAATGATCAACATATTAAAAAATTAAAATATGTAAACTTTATAGAATAATACATTACTATAATATTTATGGGTAATAAGACTCGAACTTATATGAATTAATTTCACCCCGTCCTAAGCGGGACCTGTCTACCAATTTCAGCATACCCATTTTTAGTGCTAAAAAATAAATTTATTTTAGGATACTGTGTAAATAAACCTTAAGATATAAATATTGTATAAGCAATACAAATATAACTTATATAAACACAACTTAAAAGTATAAACACAACTTAAAATAAGTTAATTCACCTTAAATGTATAATACATTTTAAAATAACTAGATACACCTTAAATAACCTAAATTTAGTTGTATTTTCATTAAACATAACTATTAAATAAATAATTATTAAGCTGTATACCATTTTTAATTTATCTTCCTATAATAAACTAAATACTACTTTTTAAATAATATGCTCGATATAAGATTTGAACTTATAGCTAAACATTTTATTTGTTAATGCATTTAATTAAAAATTAGTACATTTAATTTATAACAAACATATAAAATACATTACTATGTATTTATATATAAAAGATAAAAATTATAAATAACCGTATAAATATATTTACCCCTTTTTGTAAAAATAAAAGTAACCTTTATGTGTTCAAGTTTAACGGTGTTCGCCTTATACACTTGTTTGTCGCATCGTGCTTAAACGGAAGATTATACAGTTGGTTTGTATGTGGCTGAACAAGTATAATAACGTAGGAGGTGTTTCTGGACGATTGTTACTGAAAACCTTTAGTAAAGAAGTGTAGAACGGAGGTAGTATAAGGTGTAGGAATAAATATAAGCTTACAAATAGATTCCTCATCAGAATCTGGAACAACGGAGTCCCGAAGCTAAGTGGTATCTGACAAAGTTATTTTTGTTCCCTCGTACAATGAGCCAAGTGTTCCCTTTTACTGTACAGATATACCTTATACCCAATGGTAAATTTGATCGAATGAGCACGAGAGGTTTATCTTCTTCCCTCTTATTTTTTTTTTCGACGCAATTTCTACGAAATTGCTAGAAAAAAAATTACGCAGCTTAAAAAAAAAGAAATATGTAATATTTCTTTTTTTTTTACTCAGACGCCGAGGAACTTTTTTTTTATATATCATAGATATATAAAAAAAAAGTAAAAGAGAGTAACGGTATACAGAAGACATGATTGGCAAAGTTAAAGTATGAAAGAGATAAGGTGTAGAATTATGAGCTTTGTGCAATAATGCTAATATGACTTCTACTCGGTTCAACGATTGGATGCCTAGTCTAATTGGCAGCATGGTTGCTTTGTTGGCACAGCTAAAAATAACATGGTTGCTTTGTTGGCACAGCTAAAAATTGCCGTCGCCTTGTTGGCGTTTTAAAATATAAGTACCACCCTTTTCTCCCGACTATTTCGTTTTCACCACCCCACCAAGGCATCGCATACCACAACCTACCGTCCACCAGCCATCCTTTCGCCAACCGCTTTTATCAACACACTTCTAATTTTTTTTCTAGTAATTTCATAGAAATTACGTCGAAAAAAAATAAAAACCACCCTTCCACTTACCATACCACACCACTCCCCACATCATCCACACCACAATGGCTACTACTGTACCCTCGACCAATTCCCCTTTTAAAGTCTGGACTACCGAACCTGTCCACCAAAATCTCGACCCGTTTTCTTCCGAACGTCTCATCTTTCGAACTCTCCTCGATTCTGATTTTCCAGCATATCACACGATATTGAGCCAAGAAGACGCCGGGCTATTTGAGAAAATTTAACTTACTTAAATACATTTACCTTTTTAACAGTATACTATATACATCTGCCATACACCCCAATTCTATACACTATTTCAATGAAAACATCTTTTTTAGGTATGCTTCATTATTAAAACTAAAATAACCTATAATACAATATATTAATATATGCCCAAGACAAGATTTGAACTTATAACCTAAACACCTTCAAAGTTTCGCTCTACCAATTGAGCTACCTGGGCTTTTTTTTTATCTTGCATTTTAAAGTTACTCCTATTTATTTACAGCTAATATACTCCATCTATTTTTAAACACAGCTCCCCTCTTTTTATACTTACGAATAGTTCATTAACTAATATTTAAGAAATTGGCAGCTTGTACATTAGAATTAAAAAGTTTTTCTTTACCTGTTTCAAGATCTAATAATTTAACAGGTGAAGATAGACCAGATGAAAAAGACATTTTTAACTTAGACTCTTTACTGTGTTTTCTATTGTTATTACTATTTCTTTCCTTCATTTGTACTATAGTAGAGTAAGAATGCTTAAACCCTACCCTGCGGGTTCCCAGCTTTTTTTTTATTTATATAAAAAACAAAAAAAAGCAGGGAACCTTAAGGGGTTCCCTTACTTTTTGTTGTTTTTTTTTCTTTTGCTCAAGGTTTGTAGTGGATTTAGGCAAAAGAAAACAAAAAGTTACCATCTTAAAAGAAATATTCCATATTTCTTTTTTTTTTATCCAGTCTTCGATTCTTTTTTAAAAAAAAACAAAAAAGATGAAGACGCCGGGGCTAACTTTTTTTTTAATATATCATGATATATTAAAAAAAAGTAAAAGGGAAAGGAAGAACCAGCAAACTTAAGTATATTGTAGCTTGGTATTAAAGTATTTAAATAAAATTCTTTCTGAGTAACCTCTTCCAGCTTTTTTTATTTATATAAATAAAAAAAAAGCTGGAAAAATGCTCAAGTATCTCCAACCTCCATACACTTAAATCATACTTTAGTATAACTGAGTATATAATAGACTTATGTTTATATGTTTTAACATAATTAGTATTTAAATAACATTTAACTCTTCTGTTTATAACCGTACTACTTCCTATATAAGGACTACCAGTACGGTATTTATTCACCTGTAAACACCAGACTTACCTTTATTATCCTTTCAAATTTGTACCCTTTTATCTTCAAAGTTATTATACATAAAGAAGTAACTTATAAAGCTTCATTTACCAAATTTAAATTTGAATATAAAAAAGGGGAATAAACTGAAAAATAAACTATAAAAATGTAACATAAGATCGACATAATATTTGAAATTCAATATAAAGTACAACCATTTTTTTTTTCAACATAATCTTATGTATTTTGACATAATAATGAGTGAATAATAATTTGATATTTAATTTTAACGTTGGAGATATTAGGACTCGATCCTAAAATAACGATATGCAAAATCGCAGTTTTACCAATTAAACTATATCCCCTTAAGTTAATACATAAAAATAACTTATAAAGTAAGCCCAAGCGGGGTTTGAACCCGCGCATTTAACAGTGAAAATGTTACGTCTTAACCACTTGACTATTGGGCCTTAGATTTTATATAAATGCTTAAAAACGCAAAATATAAGAGTAAAAAAAAAGTATTTAAATACCATGTAAAAATGACAATATTGTTTATTTATGTTTAATACTTACATCTTTAAAAATAAAAATTTATAAGTAAAAATTTTAGGTAAGCCTGTTTCGCTGGTTTACCTCAGCGCTTAAAAAAAAAAGAAATATGGAATATTTCTTTTTTTTTACTCAGTCTTCTTTTCTTCTTACTTTTTTGTTTGATATATATATCAAAAAGTTAAACAAGACGCCGAGGAACTTTTTTTTAATGATATATTAAAAAAAAGTCAGCCGGTAAGCCTAGTTATAAATTATGCCAATACTACCCTTACTTTTTTTTAATATATCATGATATATGTAAAAAAAGTTAGATCGGGATGTCCCCTAAATATTTTATTTGTTTTGCCAATATTTGCTGGTGACTTAAGCAAATAAAATATTAATAGAGGGGGAGAAAACCCCTTTAGGGACTAGTATTATAATTACATGGGAAAGAATGGTTAATTACTGTCCCCAAAAGGATCCCTAAGGTATACCCGTAGGGTACACTCTGCTTTTACAAGGACTTGTGACCTTACCGTATAAATACAGAGTAGCTTTCACACCATCTTTCTAGACCGGTACAACCGACATAAGATAAACTAAAGCGAAAAGATATTACGCGACAAGAATCATATTAAGTGACAAGAAATCAAAAACCAAACCAACGTATTGGAGATTTTGAAGGTTATTTGGGGCGCCACCCATCAACAATCTCCTACTAACCCACAGGGATACGCTCATGTGTTTCGTTTTTCTAATATGTTGTTTATACTGGTCATGGTGTGTTGGGAGTTTGTTATACCACAGCACCTGTATATATAAGTTACAGAGTGTTAATGTGGTGGTTATTAACCTTTTCTATAAGGCCAGAATGACTTGAACACTCATCTGAGCTGTTATGAGCAGCTTGCTTTGCCTATTAAGCTATAGCCTTTAACTATGCGGACAGAGGACTTGCACCCCTATTTACTGGTCATGAGCCAGGTATGTTACTATTACATCAATCCGCGTTAATTCTTCCCTCCCCTACTTTTTTTTTCATAAATTGTATTATATGAAAAAAAAAGTTAAAGCTGGCGGTTATTTTTTTCGACGTAATTTCGAATATTCGAAATTACTATTCTCTCCCCCTTCAGGGGTCCATCCCCCCCCCTTTTGGGGACTAGCAAAAAATTAGCCCTCCAGTCTTGTTTAACTTTTTTTTTGATATATATATCAAACAAAAAAGTAAGAAGAAAAGAAGACTGGGGCTGTTATTTTTTTTTTACATATATCAAGATATATGTAAAAAAAAAATAACTGGGAAAATATCTAAATAGCCCAGTACGAGAATTGCACTCATATCTTCCGATTACAAAACGGGTGCATTACTATTATGCAAACCAGGCTAAATAAAGTATTTTTAATGATAAGTATGTTATTTAGTTAATGATAATAAATTAGTACTTTATACCTAAGAACATCAAAGCCCTTTCAGCCAAAGCCTATAATCCTTTAACCATATTGTTAGAACTAGAGTTAACTGTAGCAGCTACTTTTCTAGCACTAACCCTATGAAAAATTTGGATTCGTAATGTTATACTACGTTTCTAAGAGTATCCTAAGGTAAGCTTCGTGCCTAGATGCATTCAGCACTTATCTTAACTAACATAGCTTTCCTGCCATGCCTATACTATGTATAAATACTTGAGTATAAAAGTATTACCATCTATAGCTCAAATAGGTAATAAATTCACATGAATCTATCTATATTACTCTCCTTCTTCTATAGATACCCAATTTCTACTCATTAAGGAGAACCTATTCTTGCCGTAATTTATCAGGTTAATATTAAGCGCATAAACAACAGGTAAACCATAGGTTACCATACCCAACTCCTTTCGTACGAAGGGGCTATCCTTATTTTACTCCAATTTCCTCTAGAAGATAGAAACCATACTGTCTCACGACGTATTTAACCCAGCTCGTGTAGCTCTTTAATCGACGAACAGTCGTACCCTTCATGATTCCTGCATTCATGTGGATGAGCTAAGCCGACATCGAGGTGCCAAACTGCGCACTCAATTTGTACTCTCTGGCGCAATTAGCCTGTTATCCCCAGCGTAGCTTTTTCAATAATACAAGACCTTTCCTTACTGCGTCTTGCGGTCTTTATGCCCTGCTTACGCAACTGATAGACGTGTATGTCAAACAGTAAAGCAAGATTAAGCCATTAAACTTTGGAAGTATATATCAACATCATTTCTTATAGAGGTATTCTAAAAAAAATAACTAATAGTGTTATAATAATATCTTCTTTTACAATTAGATATTCATTATTAATACTATATATACACCTATTTTCCACATAGGTAAAATCTTACTTATATTAAATTGTTTTAGTTCTAACTTAAATAGAAATATAACTGAATTAGTTATAGATACTTTATAAAAGTAAATATAAAAAATAACAAACTAAATATAGTAATTAAAAAATTAAAATATAAAAGGCAATTATTTAATAAAAGCCCTATATAATTTGCGTATAGCATATTACAAAAATAAATTTGGATACTCCCAGGTACTCTTTATGGGATCTGTGCCCCGCATAAACCATCTGCTAGCCATTGTCTCCTGAGCTTGATATAATCTCCCTCCTTTTATGGATTACATTCAGACGTCAGTTACAATAATGTAACCTATTCTACTGATATAACAACCAGAGTAAAGGTGTTTCAATTTTGTCGCTCAACTACCTTATTCCCTAAAACCTGTTAAATTATACCCTATAACTAGTAACAGTAAAGCTGCATGGGGTCTTCTCGTCTATCTAGAGATAGGCAGTATCTTCACTGCCATTCCAGTTTCACTGAGCCAATCATTGAGACAGCTGTTGCATCGTGAGATCATTCATGCGCGACATCATTTAAATGCCAAGGTATTTCGCTACCTTAGGACCCTCATAGGTAAGGCCGCCATTAAATGGGGGTTCCTTCAAAACCTAGCCTATTTTAGTCGTCTAAGTAAATCCGTTAACCAGCCATCATTGGGCAGATAGCGCACTCTATACATTGATTTACATCTTACGCAAAGTGCTGTGTTTTAATTAAACAGTCGTGCAACACCATTTTATGTCTCCTCTTCCTAAACTGATATTAATCAGTAGGAATGGCACACCTTCTCCCTCAGTTACGGTGTCAATTTGCCGAGTTCCTTAATGATTGTTAGCTCAAACGCCTTCGTATTCTCTACTAGCTTACTTGTGGTAGTTTTTAGGTACGGTTTTATATGTTTAAGGAAGCCTAGTATTATCTCTCTAGTTTATTTACTAGTCCCGAGGGGGACTTACCTTTAGGTCTGGCCCCTGTAGGGGACCATCCAAAAGGATAGTATATTTATCTACATCCTTAGACTATATGCTTTTCCAGAACATTTTACTCAATTTCTTTATGTTGTCACATATAATCTCCTCATCATTTTATCCTTTAGGTTTAATTTAGAGACCGATTAACTTTCCCATAAGCTTAAGGCGAGAGGGCCTTTTAGGGGCATCCTCTTTTTCGTTACTCGTGTCAGCATTCTCACTTGGGATATTTATGGAAACCCGCAATTTAGCGAGCAAATTACAAATGTAATTATGAAAATAGATGTATCCTTCCCCTCTATTAATCCAGTTTTTATAAATTAAAAAAGATTCTAAGGGGTTTATTACCTATTTTTAATCCTATTTACCCAATGTTCCGCTACCCCATAAATAATACTTAAATAATCTTTAAGTATATTAAAATAGGATTTAACCTAATATTATTATTATGGACAAGGTGTCGGTGTTTTGTTTTAGATCCGTTATATCTTCGGCGCTTTTAACTTATAAGGTTAACTAATTAACCGTTTGAACCAGTGCTCTGTTACGAGGTCTTTAAAAAATGGCCGCTTCTAAGCCTATTTCCTGGTTGTATAGTTTAAATACTTCCTTACTTTCACTTAACAAAAACTTTGGAACCTTAAACACTTGTTCTGGGCTGTTTCCCTTTTGACACACAACCTTATCGTTAAATGTCTGATAGTTCAACACTCATCATTGCCCTTCCGAGAGCAAATACTCGCGAATAGAGTCTTCACGACCCCCCCATATGCACAAGGCATTATATACCCTAATAGGATATTAATGCACAAATTGTCCGAGATTACAGTTCTGTACCTGCTATGATGTTATTTAAACTACATACTTACATATGTTTCGCGGAAAACCAGCTATAGTAGTCAGGATTGTCTTTCACTAACTTACCACAGTTCTTTGGATATCTTTACAACGATAACCCATTCGGCCTTTTATAAGCCTGACCATGGTAAGATCACTACTCTTCGGGTCTCTAATTAGATACTAATTCATTACTTAATAATTGGATTATCTAGGCAAATTGATTCTTTTTTTGTGTATTTATATTATTATATTGTCTATCTTGTTGATTTCTATTATCATTTAATATATCACCACGAATCACTACTTGCTTGCATCTAACTAGAACTTGCTGACCCATTATACAAAAGGTACGCTCTCATATGTTTATTAAACTTACCTTGAGCTGCTTATAAGACTACTATTTTACATACTTCCTTCACAGTACTATTCTCTATTTCTTGTATATTATATTAAGGCTTAGAGGAAGGTTCCCCTATATTCAAACAGATTAATCCATTTTACTTTAAGCCTATATCTATTTTCATTCACACTACTAATAGAATCTCGTTTGATTTATTTTCCTGAAGCTAATAAGATACTTCAATTCACTTCGTTTTTTTTATAGAAATTCTTCTACCATTTTCCCTAATAAATGAAAATTACTCCATCATTTTTACGGTACTAATGGTTTAATATACAGCCTTTTATTATTCTATAATAGTCTCTTTATATACTAGCCATAAAATTAATCCTTATAATATGTAACACAAATATATAAGGTAAT